TATCATTACCTTCAGGCCTTCCGGTGGGGTATCCTTGGTAATGTGGGCTGACTTTAGCACACTAAAGAAGATGTCAGTGTGCTTCTGGGATGTCTTGAGCAGTTCACAAATGGAACCGGGATTTTCCTAAGCTGCTCTAAGATGTCGTACTCGGGCACGTCCGCCCTTTCCTTTCTCTAGCCCAAGCGGTGCTTTGGGGATCATTGCCTTGCAAATGAGGCGGTTGATAGACCCTTCCTGTCCTAGTGGTATGGTTAACATAAACTTCTTCCCTTGAGGTTAACTCCAAGACTAATGTGTATATTTCTGCTTCATTCACTTCCTGAACAGTTTTTGTGCCGGGGAAGAAGATGCATTGACCTTGGCAGTTCATAACCATTTCTCGTTAGAAGAAAGATTCCTCCGACCACTATACATGTGATTGGACTAGTTAATTTCGTTTCTAAAGAACTGAAACTGTCCAGAATCGGGCTAGATAATGGCAGTCTACTTGGACCTATAGATAGGTTTATGGACTAGTTAATTATGTTCATAAAGAAGTAGCCTTTCCTTAAGCGTCTGTTCACCTCAGGCAATGAATAAGGATTCCCTTGCTTCGTAGACAGGGTTTGTGTGAAATGAGCAGTTTATTAAGGAAAATAAAATTCCGTCTCTCAACTCAATAGGTCGACCCGAGCCATTGCTATATGGTATGAGGAGTATGATAGCGCGAATAGCACAAGGAGGAAATAGGGGAGTTTACATTTCTTTTTTTAGTTTTCTAAGATTTCCACAGTACTCCAACAACTACTAACAGAGAGATGAACGTTCAGAATTTGGAAATGAATGCTCATAACTTCAAAGGGAAGGAAGAGATTGTTAATCGGAAGGGGAAGTCAGTCTTCTTACAACTTACTATCAAATTAATCCTGACGTGGTCTCGAAACATAACGCTTGCTGAACAATTTGCCCATCTGCAAAGAGAAGGGCTACGTTGATCAACTAAAGCATGAAACGAGATGCAAAGAACAGAGGCAAGCTTAGAGAGGACCTCCCAAACCGACACATAAGACTCTTCTACCATACGCATATCTAAAGCCGTAAGTCAAAAATCACCCCAAAACCTTCTATTCGTTCCCCAACAAGTGGATCTTAAGGCACGAAAGGAAGACTTGGGCGCAAGGAGAAAGGAGATAAAGACCAGAACTGAACTCTTCCTCTTCTCCTCTAGGTTCCGTTTCCGTTCCTAGCGAGCTAACATCAAACAATTCCCTTCCAAACTATCCTGCTATTCATTCCTCCGCTTGCCAATCACCTCCAAACTCAAAACAAAGAAAGCCCAGCCGGGAAGGCAAAAGAAGGATTCCCATTCCCCTGCCTGGCAAGAGACTGCATGTAAGGATCTCACAATCGAAGGAAGCGCTTACTTACCAATGTACCTCCAACTCGATGAAGTGCACTCCCAGCGAGAAGGAATGACACTTTCACTGCCAACTCAACAGCTCGAAGTGGAATCGAACCACGAAGGATTTTCAGTCCTTTGCTCTAACCAGCTGAGCTCTCCGAAAACAACGTTCGACTTGCATGTGTTAAGCATATACTATTCTCCTTGCTTCCGACTAAATTCTCCCTTAATTCCTACCCTGTCTTCCTTCCTTCGTACCCTGGGGCATTGAACTTTCTTCTCTTATGATATATCTTCGGAAGGTTTCACTATCGAAGAAGTTCTCCGTCAAAGTAGGAAATCAAAGTTCACGAGTTCACATCGCCTATAACTCACTCTCAACCTTAGGCGAGTTAACTAACTTTCTTTCTCTTATGATATAAAGAGTTAACATTTAACATTCGATCGAGTTAACAGGTGCAAGTTGGATTTATTACTTCACTATACGCTAACTATGCAATCCAGGGAAGAGAGAATATTTCTTCTTTCCAGTTCCATCTCATATAGCTGCAAAAGTTACTAATTGAATTTCCATTCCTAAGGGATCAGTCAAATTGAAAAAGTTGCAACTTATATACATGCAAAATCTTCTAATTCATTGTAGATCTTATAATTTTTCATTGAAAATGTTGTAATTCACTGAGAAATGTAAAAAGTTCCTAGACCCAGGAAGGAATGAGACTAAAAGGAGAGGAATTTATTGACTCGAGAGGGTTGCCCGAGAGGAATGAAAGTAAGATCTCCAATCCACAGAAACCCGTATCAAAGCTGGAAGAATTCGTTGCCACTTTCTGCTTGCTTCTGTTTTACTCTGGGAAATGAAACTTGCTTCTTTATCTTTATACAGAAATACATAAAAACGAATCATAACGAAAGAACTTTACTTTCCCTGGTGGTAATCGGTTCTCAACGACATGAGGGATGGGATTTTTTATTTTATAAGATATTGTAACCCCCATAGTCGCTAAAGCAGACTCATACACCTTGCTTACTTCCTGATCGGCGATGACAACATCATCACTGAGTCTACCTAAGACGACCATACCAAAATAGGGTGAGGCGAATAAGGTAAGGAAAAAGAGCGCATTCGAGGCATGAATCCTATTAAACTTCAAAGGGAAATCCCCCGGTCTTCAATCGATTGCACCGTCTTGATCAAGTAATTAATAGATGAGACGTGGAGTTTTCTTTCTTGCTAGGCAGATTACTGTTGTCAATAGTATGTTCAAAAATCATTAATCAATTTCTTGCTTACCGAAAGTCCTTCGCTTTTTTCTCTTCTCGGAAAGGATAGTTTAGGAAAAAAAAATCAGACTTTGCGGGTAGAGTTCCGGCTTTGGCCCGTTCGGTTTACTTAATTATTCGAAAAAGAGGGAGCTTGTCCTAGCCGATCCAGTCGAGTACGTTCTGGCTCGTATGGAACGACTGTACGTACCCGGTTACCTTAGCCCCCGGCTTAAGAAAAACAGAATTTTCAAGGCCTGTATCTAGGTAGACTGAGATAAGCTTCTGTTATTTTTCTTCTTTCTTTTTTGCTTGATTCCGCTAGCCCTTCCTCTCTGTCAACTAGAAGGTAGAGTATAAGGCAAGCAAGGAACTGATTGACCTCTAATAAAGAGTCTGACTAGCACCCGGAAATCGTAGTAAGCACTTTTCCGGGTAGTTTTTTACTAATAGACTTGCTTACCGTAACCTAGCCTATTGATGAAGAACTACTATTGCTAGCTAGGGGATTCATGCTCCTATAAGCAGAAGTCGAGTGCTCATCGAAACAAAGCGGAGGACTCACTCATTCGACTAAGAATCTGGGAATGAAGAGGTGGCTGATGGTTGAGAAACCACTACTACTATAGAGACTGGTTCAACTCCCCTTCGTGAACTGAAGAACAGGATCGGTTGTTTAGATACCCAGGAAATCCTTGTTCTAGCTCTTTCTCCTCCCCGGGAATCTATCTGCTGGCGTCGCCATCTCTCGACTATGAAATTCCGATGATTTGCCCCATTTCAGAGCCAAGCGGGGAGACTGCTGACCAAAATCCCTCATGCATCTGTCTGGATCGGGTCGAATAACTCATAGGTTCAGAAAGAAAGATCAGGTTCTAAAACTAAAATCTCCTAGGCAAGGGCTTACTAAGAGATCTTGCATCTTTTATAGAGTGCTTCTTATGTCTTTTCATAAGCAGAAGTATGAGTATAGCTGCTCTTCCCCTAGTCTTAATCCCACTTCTTATCCTTATCCCTCTTAGCCTTCTGTTTACAGGTAGATCTCTTAGGACTGGTATGACTCTTATACACTACGTGTATAACCTCGTAACAGCCTCGTCTTTTTCACGGCTCCCACGTTAAACAACGGCCCCTTATAAAATAGGGCAGGGAATAGGGTTTAGATTGGCACTGGAATACAAACAACTGGATTTAGCTTTCTACCACTCGCTAGAAAGGAAAAAGAAACTACTAGTCATCCATGGGCAAATCATCCTTAGGGATAGGCAACTACAATTGAAACTGTCTCGCTTGGGGGTGTCAAGGGGGTCGCAAGACCGAATTTGCCCTAGAGAAAAACTAGCCTAATGGATTGAGAATCACTCCTCAGATAAGGGCTTACAGGGCAAAAGAAAAGATTGGAAAGATCCTAGTATAACCATCCCTTCCATAAGAAACTGCTTGATAGGCAAATAGATAAACTGCATAATTAGACCATGTACAAGATCCTTCCTCTAGCCCTTTACCCTTTGATCTTGCTTGCTCATTTGACGGCCTTAATGAATTGAAAAAAGAGAGCCCTTAGAGAGGGATGCTGATAGACCTGAATGAAGATGCTATGGGACTGATGGAAAGTCAAAAACTTGATGGAACAGAAGTAAAAAGAAAAAACTTTCCACTGGACCGACATCAAAGCACTTAGCACTCACCAATAGATTAACCTTTCTTCTACTACTAGATTCAAAAAATCCCCGCTTGATGGAAGTAGCATCAACTACTGATACAGTGTGAATAACAGGAATTTAGACTCTTTCTACTGCGCCTGCTGGATCGAATGGCGGAGAACTGGCACTGAGAGAAAGCAGCATATCATATTATATAAGGGAAAAATCTATCTTTTATCGTGAGCCCTCCTCTGTTGAGACTGCCCCGGCCTGGAGATCGTTACAACGGGAGATCGGGAGTTAGCTCGCTTAGAGGGGGAGCGCGAGAAAGAAAGGGCTATGTTTTGGCTGGCAGGAGATAAAATAAAATTCAAACTCACTTATCCGTGGAACCTGCACCAGATAGTACTGCATACTTATACCTACATACTTAGACTGTGACCAATCCTCTGGTAAAGAAATGCCACTCTTGATAAGGGAAATAGCGAGAACCGGGCGGGCACTGGAAAAGAACATAGAGCGAAGGCCAATAGCGGGTACTGCCACTACTCGTACAAAGGCTTAGATGGGTTTAGGGGCTATAGTATAGGGCTTACACTCTTTCTTGTCATTTTCATTTTCACTTCCTTCGGTAAAGGGTAAAGATAGCAGCTTTTTGTACAGCCTGTAAAGCTCTTCCCCGGATAAAGACTCTTGCTACAGAACGATTCCTACATTATTTGACTTGCTACCGGAGAGATAAAGAAAGCGAACTCTATTAAGAAACGTAGCTTTTGCCGACACACCATGGAAAGAGACTAGCTTTGAGCCCTTGCCGCCCTAGAAAACATCTATTCTTCTTCTGCTTAAAGGCCTGCAACCTATTCTCATATACATACATTATCGGACCTTTTGAATAAGAGCCAGGAAGACCTTATTCAAATGGAACATTTTCGTATAGAAGATGTAAAACAAATATTGGGAATTCTAGAAATAGAAAAGCATTTTGCAATTGATTTCTCAAAGAATAAATTTTAAATCTTAATGCAGGCATTTCATATCTCGTTGAATCAGTCTTTTTCGCCACATCGCGTATAACGGGAATCGAACCCCCTCTGCTGCTGGCGGGCGGATGGAGAATGTTCTACTTTGATCCAGCAACTTGTTAGGAGTAGGTTTTGGCTTTCCCCTTTTATGTTATTAGTAAAGCGCTAACGAGCAAGAAAACGGATGCGCGTTAGCGCAACGGCTTTCGCGCAGCTCAATCCGTTGCTTGTTCTATAGTAAGGGGCTTTTTCAATAAGGCTCGCGTAGGGGCGCGCACGTTTTTTGGCTCTCTTCGCTCCACTAGCCTTGATTGGCGGATGGAAGTACCGAGGTGCGTCTGGTGGTATCGTATAGTTGATCACGGCTGCATTTAGGAGCTTCCTTCGTCACCCTCTTCTTAAAGCCGGCGGGGATCTCACTTTCGAAAGAGAGTCTCGACGTGGTCCAGGTATATAAGCTCCACTCGGGCAAGGAAGTATGGATCAGATATAGCTACAGCTGGCCCAGCTATTGGCTATCTGACTCTTCCGCTGAAGCGACAGAACCAACTGCATAGACTGTATAGTCAACAGAAGCTGCTGGATCGTTGGCTAAGGGTGGTTGGTAGCATGGCTCGGCTTAGCCGGCAATGGGCTTGCTTATGGGTCAAAATCGGGGTCTCGGTCTTGAACATCCTCTTCTCGCTCTCGATCACGAAGGTCTGCCTATGGCTCTGTATCTACCTCTGTCCACCGGTGCTTATTCGACTGGATAAGCTGCAGGATCAACGACTGGATCAATGGCTTAAACTACTGCTTCTTCAACGCTTCTCCTGCGACTGCTGCTAAGGCAGGGTCAACTCGGTTAGCTCACACTGGATCGCTATCCCGATCTTTAGCTACCCCGTTGGTTGATTTGCCGCATCTAGTAGGGTTTGGGTCAAGGTATGCTGCTGGAATTTCCCCCTCTAGTGCTGGTGCTGCGCTATGAGAATCTTGAATGAGGTTTGGATTTTGAATCAAAAGCTATCAGATGTCTGATCGCGTACAGAATCTATCTGATCCCGTGCCACTGGTGAATTAGACCCCGCTTCCTTTCACTCCGCTAAAGAATGCCTCTGCGGCCGAATACAGAGTAAACCTCTGATTCCGGAAGGGTGGGTCTCGTCAGGTAAGGATGAATACGATCTCCTTCCCCTACTCCATTCCCCTGCTTGGCTCTAGCCTTGTCCGGACCCCCACCTCTTTGAGTTTTCGCCCCCTGAGTTGCGCTCTTTGTCTCGTCCATCTGAGGCCGACGGGTGCGTCACATCCTTTGTTTGTGAGCGAATCTCTTCGCCCTATGCTGAGTCGTAGTTCTATTTCGCTTGGGCTGCTCCTTAGTCGTTGGCCTCCTTTGGTTCTTGGCCGTAACACTTCTCTTGCGTGCGCAGGTTCCCCTAGCTCTGTTCATGGATCCATTCTAAGACTAAAAATTTAACTATTCTTAAAGTGATAGCTCTTACTCCTTAAGACAAGTGTTGACTCTTACTCCTTCTTCTCGTTATAGCTCAAATTCCTACTTCTTATAGCTTTTCCACCTGCTTTTAGCCCTTCCCAACCACCTATAGAAAATGGACCCAATGGTGTGAGTGAAATCTATTTCAGTAGAGCGTATGAGCTGTCCCTAGGTATAGCCCTCAATGGTATCAGGGAGTACTTCGACGTTGTCATTCCAGTATAAATTGTAATGTCATGTTCTGTTGAAGAAGTTTTCACTTGTTTATGATCTTGCGGAGAATACGTGCCATTTCTTTGTTTCCTTCCATGGTGATTGATTGCACGCTATTTCCAGCTGCCTGTCTGTCCTGTTTCACTAATGAATCTGTCTTTCCTTGCCTCTTGATTCGTTAGTGTCCAACATTGGTTAGTCTCGAATGGATTGAATCGCGAGCCGAGCGAGGCCCATATAAGTGGAGTTACCCAATGATACCTGAAACGGATGGCTAATCTATGGTAAAGATGACGTCGACACAAGGCGGTTGAACACTTGTGAATCACTCTACTCAGAGGGTCATGAGACTCTAAGGACGAGAACCAGGCGATTCTAACAACAGAAAGCAGTCGCTAAAGAAGAAGCCAACCCATGTAAGGGAGAAACCGTCAAAGAAGAAAGAAAAACTATAGCTCTCGGAATGAGTACCAAAAAGCAGGGCGATCGTGTCAATATCTTCAATTCTGCTTTTTCGTGGAAATGCCGTTCACTCCTTATTATTGAGACAAGAGATCAAATAACGGACTTCCTATGAAGCATTTAGCCCTATCTACCTACTCCTAGAAAGAAAAAAGCAGCGCCAGGGAAGGAAAGTGAAAGAGATCGTTAGCACACTCTAATCAGAAGAGAAGGCGGGGCGAGCAGCTCTAATCTCAATGGACCCTCTTGAGCTTTGCTTCATTATTTCCATTTCTGTTAGAAAAATAGCTTGTAGAATAGGTATGATACCATCGGTTTTTGTTCCTATCAGGATTGCCCCCAAAACTCGTATTTTCAAGATTTTTATTGCTATAATCTAACCGTCACGGTGAATCATCAGACTTATCTTATATCTCCTACCCCCCGGTTCTCGTTGAACCTCTAAAAACAATAAGCAGATCAGCCTCCGTAAAGAAGGTAGCTAGCCGAGTAATATGAAGGTCAGACTCTTCCTTGATTTATATAGATCTATAATAGACATTAAAACATTCAAAGCCAATAATTAACTCTTTTAACAGGCCCTGAAGATAGCCTAACCACTTCGTTAATGCTAGCCTAGCATAAAGCCCCGCGGGTAAGTACCTCAAGCCATTTTATCAGGGGAGGAAGAATTCATCCATAGCACTTTGGATCAGAGGCAGACAGAGCTGCTATCGAAGACTCAGCAACGGGCTTTTAACCACTGAATTTCTCAATACGTTCAATCCGGATCTGTTGCACTTGCTTTCATGTACGTTACAGAGAAAGAGGTTAGCAAACACTCCCACTCGTTCAGTCTGCTACCCAAGGAATGTCATGCTTTGATCCGTAGGAGACAAAAGTGAAAGAGAAGCGCAATCTCTATTAGAAAAGTAGCATCATACTGGTCCAGCTCCGTAGAAATAGAAATGCCGACGCCCACATTCACTACAATCTTAAGGGAACCGCTCACTGTTCCTACTGGGTGGTGGACGGACGGAGTTTGCTGAGTAGTCATCTAGATGATCTTTGTACCATTGTTATTGATCCAAGTCTTAGGGGAACCGCTTGTCATTCACAGAAAATAAGCATAAATAACCTTCCTCAAAGTGGTACCCAGGACTAAACCTCTTGTAAATAGGCATTCCAAGGCGAAACAGAAGAGAAAGACTCGCGCTCAAGCAGCTGAGCGGGTTCGACATCTTCTACGTAGAGCTAATTCAAAGGTTCAGTTATGAGGAACCCCAATCTTAATAAACAATTAATGAGAAAGCTGCAAAAGGAAGGAGTGTATCGTCGTTCTGTAGTTCATTGATTTCATTCAGTATGATCGTCCTTCCCCGATTCACAAGCCCCTATTCAAAGAATCGACCGAAGCCCCATTCGTGTGAGTCTTTCTATATTGCATTTCTTCCAAGCCTGGCTGGATCAGCTTCATAATCTGGACCGGGTCGCTCCCATTAGCAGGCATTTTACGTCTTTCTGTTGCTATTTGAAACAGACCTCCTCTCCGGCTCTCCGGATTCGTCATCTTCGGGTTCGCCAGGTTTCAATCTCTCTAGGGAGGTATTAATGTACGAGCTGCTATTTCCTTTTGAAACTAGGATCACTTTCTCCCTTTGTTTACGATTTTGCTTGAAAGCGATCGGCACTCAATTACATTACTAACTTACACTACGCCATTCTGGTTCTGGTTCAGTAGTTCTTCACTTCGCGAAGTCCTCTAGTCTCGATATTCTCAATGAAAATCCCTTGTTTCTCTCCTGTCATGTCGGAGTATGGGGCTTAAACAGTCACTATCATTTTAAGAGAGAAACAAGGGATTTTAGAAAAGGCAAGGCCGGTGAAAGCAATCAAGCCAAAGCAACATTCCTTCAACTACCGCTCCTGCCCCTAGGAAAGAAAATCCAATTACCAGTCTCAGTTCCAGGTCCTATAACTATCCCCTTCCTTCTTCTTATAACGTGAGTGACCCATATCTATAGCCAACAAGGGCTTTCCTCACAGCTTCACAAGTCAGTTCCCCCTTTTCTAGAGCAGCTAGCACACCAATTCCAACAATCCCGTCTATTGCTCCTTCTCCCGTCCTTCTTACTGCTACGTGGGAAGAGCCTTTTTTCAATTCATTTCGATAAGAGCCAAAGGAGTCTTCCTCTCTAGTAGCCCTTCCGACAACAGATTCAATTGCAGCAGTTACTCTAACAGCGGCAATCGCCCATGGTTCTGCCCTACTATATTCATTATGACCCAAGGCTCACTCCCTGCCCTAAGCTAAGCCCTACGGTTCCTTCGCTTCCCGCCGTTAAGAGTTCTGGCTTCTAGGGCAATAAGAGTTAAGGACAGTAGTTAGCAATCCCGGTATTCAAAAGGAAGAAGCAAGAATTGACATTTCCTCCTCGGCAAGTAGAGTTACCTCAGCCAGCCAGCTAACTTCCTAATCAGTTTTCTCGGCCTTTGCCGGGTACCGCTTCCTCCCTTTGGCTAACTTCCTAATCATTTCGTAGTCGGCGATTGTGAAAAAGATAAGAGCGGAGCGGATCTAATTCCTCAAAGGTTTTTTGTTCTTTAAACTTCCTTTTTACTGGAGCGGTCTTCATCTGGTGCATATTCATTAGTTGGGTGGGAGCTTTCCCCCATCTTGGCTAGACAGGTTTCTAGGCCGATCTTCTTACTTCTCTTCGCATCTCGAAAGACGCAAAAGATCTGTTATTAGCTTATTCAAGCAGTCGAAGGTCCTTAATCTTTTTTGCCTACTTGCCTTTTTCCTTACAGCCTATATAGACTGAGGGCATTCTCGCAGCTACTTCTTGCAAACAGCCTTTTTGTCCTAACTGCGCATTTGAAGCTTCTTCTATCAAAGAGCTTGGGCATCTTTCGATGAGTAGGTCCGGAAAGAGACTGAAGGCATCCCTATGTGGTTAACATTTCCCTGAGATGCCCAGCCTTTATAGACAAGTAATCCATCCCGCCATTCCTTATTGCGCACTTCGGTGTGAATAAGAAGAAGAGCAATCTCTAGTTTCGAATCTAGTCTCGGCATCAATCCCAAAGGCCTCTAGTCCCAGAAAAAGACTTCAAAGAAGTAGCTCGTGGAACTGAGTTCCGCTAACCGCTTCTTGCTAACAAAGCTGTCCAATTCAATGAATGTGTTTACGTCCTCTCTTCTTAGTCTACGATTATCCCTGCTCTTCCTCAGATGTGGTTTACCTGGTCGAAAGTAGAAATGTGTGATTGACTTCGTCCCGGTAATTCCTTCAAAAAATAGCAGTTGATTTTCAAAGACCCCGTATTCAATAGTTGCCAAAGGGGCCTTTTCTTCCTTATAGCGCATTCTTTGCCATTGATTCTGTTGGAGGCAGGGCTCCTAGAAGCTCATACCCGTCGAAAGGGAAGAATCATAGTCTCGTAAGCGCTGTCAGCCTAGCCGCTGCTGCTTGAGTTGCCGCTGCAGCTCTTGTCGTATCCGTTGTTGGTGGTTTAGAGAAGGCAGTGGAAGAGAAAGTAGCTGCGATTGCTTGAGTTCAATCAGTTGAGGTTGGTTTGGTGGTATATCCTTACTTAACTTATATACTTATATAAGTCGTTTTGATCCCGGCCCAACGCGATAAAGAATAAAGAAGTAGGGCGATCGATCCCACACAGAGTCACCTTTCTAGTGCTTGTTCGGAATGGAATAAGCTCTTCTTGTTCAAATCGACTCTTCCCCTCTTGTAAGTTCACATTTTGTCTATGGTGAGGTTGACCGGTTCTCTTTCCTGGTAAAGCTATTCAAAGTCCCGGAAAGCAAGCTAGTGAAAAGACCTACATCCAATCTGGAATAGAAATCCGTGGATGTAGGATCAGCTCCAAGATGGGCAGTTCCTGGTTCCCTTGGGATCATAAAGAAACTATTGCTTTAGTAGAACGCCATAAAAAGAAGGTAGCATTTTCTTGTCACGATGTAATTCCTCAATTATGATTGATCTGCAAATGAAAGTCGTTTCTCGGGTCTCATAAATAATGGATCGACAACAATAGTCGATTACACTTAGAAAAAGTGGTAATCTATTTCCTTACGGGTTGAGCCGATCTCCGAAGAAAGGTCAATCTACCTACTATCTATCCCCGGGGCGGAGTATTCACTATTCATCTTTGACCTAGTCACGTAGGATCAGGATAAACTAAAGAGCTAGCCTGCCATGCACCCTTGCTTCACGCCAGTAATCCACTATCTTCTGAAAGACCTATTTCTGATTTAAAGACGAGAGATTTCGAACCTGAAGACGTAGAGCCGTCTATCTACTTTCCCTTATGGTAGAGCCAAGTCCCTATGGAGACTACCGGTCCTGTTCAGTGGGGGCTTTTTCACAGGCAGGGTGAAATCCTTTCAAATCTCGAATTACTAAAAAGTACGTCCGTCCAATCACAAAAATCATCTGCCCGCCTCCTGAGCGGATTAGCGGATGGAGCATACCGGTTCATGCCATCAATCCTCCTTTGCTTTTTCTACTGATGGCATTCTCTTAGAAATTACATTGTGCAAACCTTATTTGTCCAAGCCCTATTCATGTGCAATTGATTCAATAGCTAGTCTTCCAACAGCGGATATGAACCCAAGAGCTACTAAGAAAGGTCCTTACTTCAAGTAGAAAGCGGTTTAACGGGAGCTTTGTTCCTTCATCCCTTGGGTAATAAGATAGCTATTCTTCGCATCTCGAAGAAAAAATCTATGTTAACATAGCCTAGGGGCTACCGAAGTAATCCTCTGTGACGTTGAGGCATCTGCCCTGATCTAGTTCCATTGTGGTGTAAACAACTCTTTTCCGTCTTTTATTTTATTTACCCCATCAACAGGAAAGGCCGGTTCGCCTCTCTAATAAAAAGAAAACGTTGGCTCCATAGCTTTCCCCCTAATGGCATTCATGCCTAATATAATACTATTGAGGATGCTCTTCGGGAGGAAGGACTAGTTAAAGCTTACCGAATCTTGTGCATCCTTTCCAAGGACCAAAGAGAGAAAAAGAGGATCCTCTCCCGTATGAGTGGGCACTTCAAGGAGTAGGTACTATTCATAAATTTTGCCCCTGAGACTGATAAATAGCTTCAAAACCAGCCTTTCGGGTACCAATAAGGTAATCACCCATGGTTGCATGTAAAATGCATGTTTTTTTCCCCCATAAATAGTATAGCACGGTTCTTCGACTTGTTATTCTCCGATCAACTGTCGAGGAATCGAAGAGACCCGATTCAATCAAATTCTTCCCTTCGTTAGTTTACCAACTGTAACTGACTGTCACGTCCAACGAGAGCCTGAGCATCCCACTATTCTTTCTTATCGTAGGAGGCATTCTACTAGCAAAGAAGACTCCTATAAGTGGTAGTACCTAGTTGGGGCTTTGTGGTATAATTCTTTGCCGAAAGAGGTCTCCGCCGACCCAACGACTTTCCGATGTGATTGACAAGCAGCGGGGCATGGAACGGAGTTTAATTCATCGCGACAGGAGTTCACCAAGTCTAAGAATGGGCCGGTCATTCAACGAGAAGGGGGGGTTTCACCTGATCGCTCTGAATCCGCTGATCAGGAAGAGGTTTTTTCTTTAGATAAAGCAGAAGCTCGTTCCTGGCCTCTTTGACAGTAGCTAGTCTGAATTCGTAACCCGCCATCTTTGGGCAGGAGTCGTCAGATCTTGCCCAGGCAAAGGAGCGATCGACACTGGCTCGCAAGTTTTAAGAAGTGGTAGTGGTAAGCGCAAGGACAAGTTGATTCAGAAAGGGGAAGAGGAGTAGCCTAGCCTGGTTCTTGTTTGTTTTCCTGAGCGGTATAGTACGGCATGTGGGAAATTACAATCAGAGAGAAGTAACGATACGATAGATCCGCAGGAAATAGCGAAGTACATGAATTATCTATCTATCTCTTTCCTTAGCTGAGAGAGAGGGAGTGAACTCTCGACATGCAGGCATATCGAGTATGTTCGTTCAACCCTAACACAAGACAATTACAGGGAGGAAAATTACTACTCAAGAGGTTGCTTTTCCTTATCTAATGCGCAATCAATCAGTTGCTTCCTATCAATCTCGATTCTTGCTTAGCTGTTTTGCTTGTTTACTGATCCCCTTCCCACATCGATCCCTCGAGACAGGAAATCCTCCCTGCCATTTCTTAGGTTAGGCTGCTCTGTGATGCTTACTCCATCTCAACGGATAAGCTGGCTTACTAAAGATGAACCCCTTGTGAGGCTATTCTAGGACGCCACCCGTGCATTAAGATTCTTTCACATGGAAAAGTCAAGTCCAGGCTTTGGCTTAGGTTAGGCTTGGGCTTGATTTACCGGAATTTTGCCTTCAAAGAATGCTTTCAAGCTAGGAATTGTTGCACGGATAGCTTTATTTGACAATTAGCTGGAAGTCGGGCTATTATGCCTATTCAACATAAACTAAGGCGCTGGGTAGATCTACGATTGCCGGGCATGAATTCTATTCTAAGTCGGAGAATGCCCATGAAGAGGGTCTTATTACAGAATCCGCAGTTTTTTTAGTAGCCCTAGACAGATCATTGCTAAGAGCAGAGCAGGTAAAGCTTTTCTTGCTAATCAGGTGCTATCATCGTATTCTAATGATGATCTCGTCTCCCTTTCTGCTTGAAAGCTTGAAAGAGGTATTCACTCTAATAAGGCATTCATGAGTTTACCTTTAACCTGTAACTGGACTAACCTCGCCTTCCCCTAACTCTACTCTTGACAGCTTATTGCGTGCTCAGAGGAAGTAACCCTTATTGGTCTTGCACACTAACTGAAGCTTAGAAGGTTGATTTTTGCTTATCGCCCTTTCGTCCCGTGCTCTTGCTTGATTTTCTTTTTCGAATGAATCTGTTCTGAGAGTACCTACGACTGCAATGCAAACTCTTTCATGCTTCAATCGAGAATGCTTGCTGGCTAGCTCGTGCAATCAACGATAAAATCCTTCGCCTTAGTAAGCTAGCTTTGGTTGCTAAGCAAGCCTGGTTCTCCGGGCACTACGGTAAGACGTGAATCGATCATGACGAGAATGGACTTCTCCGTAATGTAATAGAAGAGTCACAGTCCAGTTCCCCGGTTTAAGCTTGCTGATTAGGGTTGGCAGCAAGGAGATATTAATTCAATTCAGGCGGGTAAAGGCTTGGCTTGACTCCTGGTCGGGTCGGAGGCGAAGACTGGCATGAAGTACACGGAGCGGAGTGACCTTGGTGTCCTAATAACAGATACACTCGATTTCCCCTCTATGGTAAAGGCCCGATGGGGCAAATAACATGGCCCGATGGGGCATGGACATGAAAACACAAAGTGTTAAGTCGACCTTCGGTCTTCAGCCGACACAACGCGGCACCCGGACCACAAAATAACCCCGAAACACGAAAACAGATGCACGCTTTAACTAACCTTTTTCCATGAAGTTGATCAACCCCTGATGATTCACCCAGACGAATCCTGCAAAACATGGAATCGGGGCGTCGCCCGGTTCAATAACAAGGAGTTCGCCCGAAAGATCTAGCTTATAAAGGAAACCCTCAATCTCGTCGACTTCCAAAGGGGCAGACAGTGGAAAAGAGAGAAAGGTTTCATAGAGAAACCTCGCATAGGAAACGTCAGGAAAAGAGCGCATAAACTCTCGATCGAAGTCATCGAGTAAGAAATTCACTAATACGTCCGTTAGAGGGCCCACAGGCGGTATACCAACCCCCACTGACGAGGACCAGTCTTCCCCCTTTTCGTCTAATATTTAGAATGTTATAAAAGACGAAATGAATGCTAAAACGGATTTCTCGCTCACCGCAAGCTCCATCTTTCTTAAGAGATGAGAGCGAGAAATGGTAGCTAAGGAAGAATAAAGATTTAGATAAAAAAGCGCTTCCACTTTGCCTCGCATTGAGCACAAAAATCTCTCTGAGTGCTTTTTCTATAAAAAAAAAAAAGGCATAAGATTCATTGACAAATAAAGAAGAATTCTCAAAATGCAAAGTTAGGATATGCGCAAGACGAGATTATCGTTCATTGCGGGACGAACGACCCAAGAGTCCTTGGTAAATTCCGGAATTTGGAGAGCATGGAAAAGCCCCATTCGGGAGTGGGCGCCTGGCCGGATTTCCAGGATGATTGGTGAAAAGGTATACTCCCCCTTAAGTACTCTCCACTGAATATCGCGAACTGTAGATAGATCCATCGATGCAAATCAACTTTTTTTAAATTTACCATTGTAAACCTTGCCCAACCAAGATAGGAAACTCACTACGATGAACCTTGGTAAGTAGACAGATCCTTATCTATTTCCGGAATTCAAGGGCGATTGGCAGCTTCCTCTCTTATTAATGTAATGCTTAGATTAGAGAGAATTTGCTATCCACGGATAGAGCCCGAGTTTGAGGAAGACAGTCCCTCTTAGTATCATTTCAAAGGGGTGCTTGCTCTTGCACCAAGTGCGTCAGCATGCTTTCTATCCATTGAGCAAGGGTTGTAATTGTATAGCAGTATCTGAAAACATATCTTGAGGGTGCCCTAAAGCGCTCATGCTATCATCTTTTCATATAGAAAGCAAAAGAGTGATCTCCTAGAATAGGATCGTCGAGAAGCCTTTATTGATTGTTTTGAAGCACTTTTGCCTTCCTTCGGAAGAAGCCTATCTGTCTATTGACCTTTCTTCTTAACCATATCAAAATGGCCTTTGTTAAGCATCAGACCTTTTACTTGCTTGTGGAATTTTAGGGTCATAGGCTTCCATTTATGAAAGCTGGGAACGAAAAATCTAGGAATTTCTCTGGATTGATTTCCCCCTACAGGGGTTTCATCAACGCTGGCCAATCGGCTTCCTTAGCCTTAGGTTGAGAAAGCTTAGTTTGATTTTCAAGCCCAATTCCGTTTCCGAATCCTTTTTTCAAAGGTTCCCAGGTCCGGATCCCTTTCTTCAAAAGCAAAAGAAGAGTTTCTTTATTCGCTTCAAAAAAGTTGCCGAATCAAAAGCCAACGAGCAACCTTGGTGGAAAAGGCCATAAAAGGGGGATGAAGCTGTTAATCGGATCGGGCACAAGCCCAAGGAATGAAGTCCGCTCAATGTATGTAGGGCGCCACCTTTTATTAGAATTAGGGGTAACCGCATCTAATGAAGCAAGACAATTCAATGAAGCAGTAGCCCGCTTCAGCGATAGCAAACTCTTTTTATCCTCCTTCTACTAGGGCTCTTTCTCCTCTCCCGTTGGTCGAGCGTCTTCAAACCTTCGAATTCTATTGATCAAACCATGGCACTCGAGGGCAGAAGATACAGATAAAGATTTGTCTTATTTGCCAATAGGCACCCTTGTTCTGCGGCTTCTTAGGAGACCTTTTTGCCCACTTTCCACTTTGAGTATCCGAATTGATTATTGATTCCTTTTCATGAAAAACCATACTTCCTTAAGGGAAACGGAGAGAAAAAAGAGTGGCCGTGTAGGAGTACTGCTATGGGAGCTGGTCCCGATCGGTCTGAAACTGAACTAATGGAATTTACATTATGAGAGAGGCAGGGGAGAAGAAAGAAGTAGGGCTAACCCGAGATCCCTTAGTGTAAAACTTCTTGCCGACATGGCGACTGGAACATTTCCATACTTTCCACACCCACTAGCTATTTATGCACCTTTCTAGTCGACATAGAATCCCTGAGTTTGCACAGCATTTATTCCCTAGAGCTTGGCTCTTTGCTTTGTACCCGACTTCCGATTCGTTGAACCCCTGTTCTGACAAACATTTAAACTAGCAGTCCCCTTCACCGGGACTCTCTATTCACATTCACTGAAAGAGCGTGGTTCACCGCCTTGCCTCAATGTCGCAGACTCGAAAACTCTCCTTCATGCCCCTGCACGCCCATACTCATCCACACATCTTCCTTACTTTTCGTTCAATCCCTAGCAACTCCATTCTGATCTTAGGCTGGTGTTTACCGCTTCTTTTTTTTCTACCGTGTCGTAGAACCTACTGAAGACTTTCCCTGGTCTTTCCTTTTCTCAATCGGAATGATGAATGAGTCCTATGCTCTCTTCCTCAGAAGCGAGACTCACACCTATTCGTCAGTATAGATTTCAGAAGGAAAGAGTTGACTCGAAGCACATATTTCCTTTCGCTACGCCCCTCCTTCTTTCCCTATCCGTGCTTTGATAAATGAGTTTCCAGGAAGTGAGTGACCTAATCTAATAGGAGTGACTGTGGCCAAGCAAGCAGAAGGTTACAGGCTAGCGGGGTAGTTTACTTTGATCCGAAAAGAATGGGATTGACAGCTTTGGTTGGTATTCGTAAGCCGAGATCCACTATTAAGTTAGAGAGTTTGGCATTGCATTGAGTAAGCGCTTTCAGGCAAATGCTTATATAAGAGAATCCCGGGAGAAAGCAATTTCAGTTAACTCTGAATCTGAACTCAATGATTGCAAGTTCAAGATCAGCTTTTCAATGAAACTCTGCCTTTCCACGAAGCGCAAGCAGGAATCAGACATTCAAGGTACCACCTTAACGGACTCCTATCATCATATGGTTTTTTTGAATACCTTCATTTCATTCCCTGCGAGGTCTAACGATGAGAGAGTGCTCCGGAAATAGAAGAGCAAATAAGAATGATTTTGCCCACTTGCTTTACTCCGCTAGCTTTCCTAAAAGATCTAGTTTCAAAAGGGGCTTTCGATTCGATAGAGTAAGATACGGCTTTTGAAAGACTTTCAAACTAACTGGCCCTAGCTTGAAAAAATAAATATACCACCTAATACAACTTTCAATAACTATTCCTGCGCTTACCCTGCGGTGACACAGAACATAGAAAGGCTGGAGGAACAGGCATACTTTAAAAAAAAAGGAGGATTCACTTATTAACCCGCAATCTATTACCTATCAACTTATCCAAGCCTAGATTGGCTTCCTAGCTATGAACTCATACTAGATGGACTTAGCACTGTAATTATCCCTTGATCTATATGGATAGCTTCAAAACTGACTTGCTCTAGAGCTTTAGAACCCGTGGAACCTGCTATCCCAGATTTCAATATTGCTGCTTTTGCCCTTCCTTCACTCCTGAACTACTCACTTTATCCTCCAATGGATAAAATCCCGCTTTCAACCTATATGGTTATACTTTTCTCCTGCTTTTAAAGAAAGCAAGCCAGGGAAAGAAAGCTTCATTAAAAGTATGTACGTCCACGCCACGCGCTTTCCTACGGGTCTCCATACATTCTCTTCTTCATACTTAGCTTGATTACGATGTAATCTGACATAGTTTGCGAGTCGGTTAGTAAAGAATGGGATCATGCTGCCTTCTCTGCTTTCCGTTAATTTCCGCCCCCGAACATGCTTGCGGAGGTCTTTGTGGGGTCTTGGCCTACTCTCTGAAAGGAATTATCGTCCTCATCCTGCTTGCCTCAGTTAAGGCTAGCAAGCTAGCTCAAGAATGCCTCTTTATATACGCAATTGGTTTGACACCATCCCGATAACCCTGGTTCAACACTCATAAGGCTAACTATTACTATTGAACACCCCCTCCTTTCTAATGACTAGCATTGGCAGATATTAACTAAGACTAGAGTGGCTCCTAGTCTCTTTGTAGCGGTAGATCCCCAATAAGACTTAACTAAGTGGAATTGGGATCGAGGAAATGGGAGTTGCGGGATAGGGCGGGCCCTCCCCTGAGCTCCCCTTATAGAAGTAATGTAAGGATGACACGAGCTGCGGTGTTGTTTGCTGTTGCACCGCGCCGAATGAAAAAAAAGTCTTTCCCATCCATTTCTGGAGTAACCCTTCCAGGGTCTCTTCCTCCCATTATACAACAAACAAATACTCATCGGCCAAGCATTATTAGAGTAGCCTGAGGATTGGTTCCCGGCGATACGGTAAATGTTGAGCCATTTTCAACTCGGCATGAACCAATACCAATGACACGGTAATCACGATCAACCACTTTCCCTACAAAACAGCTCCCATGTTAGGACCATATAGTGCTAACAGTGCGACGACAAAACTCAGCCATTTGAAGATAGTTGGATTGATCAACAGGCAGTGCAGGCCCCACGAATCTGAAGTTTCGAGCTCAAAACCTTTCATGTTCCATGAAGTCCTCCATGGCTCGGCTCCTTAGTACATCTCTAATCTTTCTTGTCCCATTGACACACCTTTCCACATCAAGAGGATTTCTAAAGTAATTGAACCTAACTATAGGGTTCACTATAACATCTGTTGAAGCTAACCTTAATGAGCCAGTGGAGAGTGGACCAACAATATTCTCCATGAGGGTGGCCACCGTGAGATACAAAGGAGAGGAAGGTGTTCTGATGAAGACAGAGCGAGCAGGTGATGCAGGATTAGATGACGCTTTCGACAGCAGGAAATTGGCGATACTCCTGTGCAGTCTGAGCCGGGCCAGCAAACGATCGCGGATTCGATCGCAGGTGCTGTAGCACATGGCTGACTCCGAGTGGCCTACATATACATATAGAAGTAGGGCACCATGTCTGAAAGGAACTGTGGCCTACCCGCCCTGAGAGACCCCCTTCTCAGGAACAACCGGTAACTTAAGACCAGCGGATCGGGGAAGGGAGGATACGAGAGAGAAGACTATCTGGGGGTTGATAGTAATCTCATACCTTTCGGTAGTCTATTTTCGAGGTCATACACAATTACACTGTCCTCCGCTTCGGTCCGACATAAAGTAAAGGGGCCAACCCGAACACACAGGTTATCGCTACGCTTAGATTTCTGAAGAACAAGTAGTCCTTTCTTTACTCCCCGAACTTCGCATCGCTTGCTCTACTTCCCACCATATTCCATATTTCTCTACTCCTTCCTTTATAATCCTCGAATAGTAACTCGTGGACTATAAATCCCTTCCTTTTTTCTAAGTAGAGCCCTACTGGTCTGGTATAGTATAGAGCGAACCCTGAAAGCCGTATGGAGCCCTTTCGCATCGTCGGCATGCTCTCTTCCAGCTCCCCCTTTTATCCGTTTTCGAAGGAAGCCCAAGAGAGCGGGGCCTCCGTATCGGTGTCCTATACCCTTAGGCATGGCACGCCACCCGCACACAGACCCGCCCCTATGAAACCCCCTCATGCCAACCAGGGAGGGGCTCTCTCTGAACAACCAACGGAGCAGAAGGCGGTGCGGGAAAATCCAAGCGACAGAGCCGATTCTTAAGTACCCGGCCAGTATAACCTAATCGATCTAGTTAACTTCAATGATAGAAAGAATGCCTATCTTCATCTCCCATCGAAGGGACGTTCCGCTTGAGCCATTAATTCATCCCAATAACCTGTAATGAAGGAGACAGCGCCCGCCCGACTGTGTGGGTTAAAGATGCAATCCCCTACCAACATACATGGAAAGATCGAATTGAAAGCAAGAACATCAAGAACATAGGCACATCAAAACGAAGGAACTGAGACCAGGCGCATCAAAAGAAAGATCTAAATGCCGAAGATTTATTAGGAAGATCAGATTTCGAAAGTCAACGAGCGAGGCGCCGGAAGAAGAGAATTAGGAATAGGACTACTAGTAGAGCTGACCCGAAGCCCATCCCTAATTCGGAAGGTTATTCAAAGACCAATTTCCGCATGAAAGAAAGAAAACGGAACGAAGGACCCAATCGATCAACTTCTAGGAAAGGAAAAAAATAAGTACCGATCTTCGCGTCACCTCACCTCCTTCGGACCCTTGTCTTGCTTGGGCTAATTAGATATCCCAATTCGGAGTAAGCAGCCCGTTAATGAAAGTGCGATCCCATGATGTCGAGCAAGATGACTCGTCCCCTCACTAAAGATAGAATGACCGGGGATTGAACCTACAGTAGATAGATCAGAAGGAACTTCAATAGTAGGTACATCAAGAATGGAACCCTAAATACCGACGTGAAGGTGGATACCGAGAGAGAATCGAGCTGAGAACCCTATGACTGGCAGATGTACTGAACCTCGACCGGGAAAGCATTCGATCCCGCCGAAGATCGAGTAGGAAGAGAGGAGACGATCGTCTTCTCTCAGTTCGATGGCTTCATTGCAAAAAGTAGCTAAGTAGCTCCGAGGGTTTCCTTTCCCTTCTTACCTTGTTTATATGGGTATGACATAACCTGGGGGAAAGCTTGCTCAGAAGCAACCTGAGTTCACCGGAGAGAGCTCATAAGGCACCACCAAGACATCCAACTGTCTCAAACTCATGATTGATGGTGACCGCACTTTTACCATACCATAATAGGCTGGGCTGGGCGTCTATAAAAAACATCATGCCACCTGGTACGACTGGGGATTGAGGTTAGGTTTTTTTACTCTAGTAAGGAACTAGCGGATCACTTCAATCCAATAAAGTCGCTTGCCTGCCGATCCGAGGGGAAAAAGTCTCGGGCTTAGAGGTATGGATGGTCCCCACTAAGGCTTGCCTACTGCTTTGTTACCAGAGCTGGATCGATTTAATCTTTTCCTAGTACCCATGCTCCTATTACTACTTCTGCTGCTATTCTGACTCCCATGGATGGTTATGGTGGTTCCCCAGCTGCTGCTCCTACTCCTTTTGCTGGTGCCAAATCAGGTGACTTTGAAGTTGACGCTTGCCCAGTAGGCAGTTAGATGTAACCATGCTGGCAGTACTATGATAGCCTTAGAGCGCAGATGTCTCTGTCCCTAGGAACGTGATGCTTAGGTGCGAGGTTGAGATGACGGAAAGACAGAAGAGGATAAGCAGCTGTAAACAGGGCATGCCACAGCTGTCTTGGGCTATTGTCTTATAATACAATTACGCAGTGGTAGCAAGCAGCTCTTTAAGCAGCAGGTTTGAATCGATCAAATGTGAACTATGAGACGCTTGCATTTGCCGGGACATTATATGCTCTTTTTCTGTCGTCACACCAGGGATTTGACCCTGAAGTAGAGAGTAAGGGCTGGTCTTCATCTCAGAGGAAAGAAGCTGGCATGGGTGTCTCTTCATTGTAGTAGCTTTACCCGGACCGGCACGAACGGACTTTATTTGATCATCATTTTCTATGCGAATGCTCGATCTCCCGCTTGTGTTGAACGATCTCAAAACACTGACGGGGACAGGTAGATCTGTACCACTTTACGGTTCAACCCTCTTCTTGGTGACGGAGATAGGCAACTAGGATAGACAGGACGAGCGACAGCAGACTAATTAGCAAGGACAAGCGCAAATCTCTCTTGGACGAGCATGTCCACTAGGTAAAATGATGATAGGATACGACCAGCACACCTCGTGGCGGCCCATCTTCCGGTGTGGTGACATGACATAGCTTAGCCTTAGAGAACTTTTGATCTTAGCACTCTCGTGAATATGGTCAAAATGCTACCCTTCTTATTGGCGCATCGGATAAGAACAAGAGTGAAAAGGTATTTCGTGACATCATCGATCAGACCTGGCTTTTCAACTTCTTTGATTGATCTGCTTTGTTTAATTTGATTCAAATTCGAGCTATATGAGACTGACGTTATTTAGGACAGGAAGAGCAGAAGAGGGAAGGCGGGAAGGAAGAGAGACTGACTTTTTAATCAGTCTCTCTTTCTACGAGAGTTTGATAGGGGTTTTTTGAGACGCTTACACTTTTATTACGCTATCCTACCAGAAGGACTCAAACACTTTCGGCGCCAGAGCCATAGCAAAAGCACTGCACTCTGGAATCTTTTTCTTTCAATCTTATCTAACCATTTAGTTGATCTAGACCAAATAGAGATGACAGACAATTCTTATTCAATGAAACCGGTATTCCTAACGTAGAGCTACGGTCTTTCTTTTTTTACTCCTTTTTTAGTTTTTTAGGAGAATTGTCCAACTCTATAAGCACTGCTTTCTTTCCCTTGGCGCCCTTGTAGACTACTTACTATATGAGAGAAAAAGCTCTATTAGCGAATAAACTAGCTTTATAAAGTAAAGCTCACACTATAAATTTCTCATCATTGGAGGCGAGTTTTTCTCTTTCTATGTTATATATACTTGTATGTAACTATGGATAGTGACGATATTCAACTGGTCTCACCTTTCGATAACTTCCTTGGCAAATTGAAACTCATGTCTTTCCTTAATCAGTTACTTGCCCCCTTCTCCTACTATTGATTCAATTCCAAAGATGGAGGAAGTGTTACCCAGCGTCGAAGATAAAACCTTTTCCTCCAAGTCTACTATCTATCGTCAATCATTCTCTTCCTTTTGTACAGCTTTTAGTCAGCATGAAAGTAAGCGAGAGCAGGTAGTATGAACTAACGAGAACTATAGCTCTTAAAAGCATCGAGAAAGAGGAGTGGAACAAAGACCTTCCCAGTCTATCGGGACTCTACCTCTTTGGTTTATTCTTGCCCTGGGCTTAACTCTATGAATCCCGGGAATCTTTCCTTCGCTCTCCTACCCCCCCTTTCTTTATTCTGTCTAGGCGACATAAATGTCTTTCAATGGGTCTTATGTCACCTCTCCTATTGTCGTGAGCATGAAACCATCAAGAGTCAAAGCTGAGACAAGGCTAATCGTGATGTCTTACTCTATTATAATGGATACCCTCGCTTACTTTAAGCTGGGTTGCCCATGTTCGAAGATCTGTAGTTTCGATAGCAATTCCTCTTTGTTTACATGCTACCCTCACCCCAGGTAAACCGAACCCGTAAATTTTACTTTATCGGAGTTCCTTCTTTCTTTTGCCTCCCCAATCAGATCTAACTGGCTGGCACTCCCGGATTGGCTGCTTTCTTACTTCTTTTATGTCAACTAAGACATATATCAAAACGGCATGAAATGAAAGCCTACCTAACCTATAAAGGGTTTGTACCAGTACTTCTTGAAACTCCAGTTTTCCAATGCTTGTTTTCGTCCCCTGCTTGGCCAATTCAGATTCAACAAAGACCTTCCCTACTCAGTTTGTTTGCCAATGCGTGAACTTCTTTTTTTTCTGGGCAAAACCATGCTTCTTCCGCATCAACTGGTGATTCTCCCCTAAAGTTCAATCAGTTAATTAGTAAGTTCCGTCGCTCCCAACCAGTTCTTCTTCGACCGCGAGTGAACCATAGCCTTTTCCCGGAGATAGCCTTTTCTTTATTGTCAGGAGCTGTAAACAACATCTTCTTTTTGTTTACAGAGCTTAGTCCTTATTCTCTTCCTCTATCTAAGTGAAGAATTTCTTCTTCAATCGTTCTTCGCCAAGAGTTGTTTGAATCCAAGGAGAGTTTTCAAGTGGTCAAGCAAGTCCGAAAGTCATCGGGTAAGGTTTTATAGTTCCAGGTTAAACGTACTAAATCTTATTAGCTTATTGCCATTGGAGTGAAATCCTGTCCCAAAGTAGTGAGAGAAGGATTTGCTTCTCTTAAAAGAAATCGAATTTTAGAATAGAAAGACTTGGCTGAGGCAGAACCAGGAATAGCCATTTCGCTATCGCCTGCTAACTCGTTTAAAGAAAGTCAACCCATGCGCCAATCGACGGTTCCGAGTTCGTTCTATTAATATTAAAAGAAAAAGTAGCCGGGCTCTGTCGGGCGATTCCTCTTTGAGCGATTTGGCTTGGCCACTGCCACTAAATAAATAGTTTAGTGATGGCTTTTGACCAAGATAACGAGCTAGCCACAAAAGCTATCACTGAAAGAAGGTAACCCGAAGCAGACAAATGAAGTCGAATTGGCCTAGCCTAACGGTTCTCAAGAGAATTCCTAGTTCGTGCTAAGCTAAGGCTCAGCCCGGTTATAGCATTTGAAAGAGCAGCAGATTCGTTCACAAGATCTGAAAGCATTCGTTCCGAGTCGACAAGGGGCAGAAGAGCTTACTCAAACATTCCCATAGTCACAAACGAAAGCTTTGCCAAAGCAGAGAAAGCATCATCAACAGAAGACAGCGAACAAATTTGATCTACCAGAATGTAGATCTTTTCAATATGAAAAAGGAAATTAGAAAAGGTTCCTATAAGTTATCTCAATTACAAGTAAAATCGGTGCGAAGCGTTTTTGACTCGTTGAGCTTTATATGCTTCAAGCGCAAGAAGTCCGAAAATCCTAGAATCAGAATCCCAGGACAGTTACATTTCCATTCGTCCCTTCTATGCCAGTTCCCATCGATGGGATAAGGGTTTGGGATTTGGAGTTGAGGATTTGATCCCATCCCTTTATTTAGAGGGGAGTAACTTGACTTCAAGCCGAAAGCCAGTCAACCTCCGCACCAGAAGACGAATCCGAAGAGTCTGAAAGCAAAGATGCTTGACTAAAGCTAAACTAAAGGTAGGACTGCCTGGCAGCTCTATCTACTTTTTCTTTAGGAGCGAGATCGAAGTAAGAGGAGTTTCACGCTAATTGACTAACTATATAAAGTGGGGAACTAAACCAATAAGAATAAGGAGTGGCAAGAAAGAGAGCATCCCAAAGCCAAAGCAAGAAGAGCTGACTCTTGAACATGACAAATCGCTGAGTCAATTACGAAAAAGGAAGTTAGATTTCTGAGATGAGAAAGATTTCAATCCGATAAAAAGGTGCTCGCACCGATTCGATTACTTGCTGAACCCAGCCTAGCCCGAGATAAGGTAAAGGCTTGCCACCGGGATCATCCTGCCTTCCCGTTAGTTTAACTCGCGTCGAGTGGCAGTTTCAAGATCCACTTAGACTCTACCCATATAGTTTTGCATACAACAGTTAACAAGAATCCTATCATCCTAATGATAAGATCTTTTTCTTGCTATCTATCTTGCTTATATGGGGATATAATTGAATTGTAAGTACTTGAGATTCATTCTGCTAACTATCCTTTATTAAGATTAAGTCAGAATTCCCGCCTTAGCTGATCTTGACGGAGATTCTCTCTTTTCTATTTTACATAGTACTACGCTCTACTTTCATCAATAGAGCTATCATTGGTTCGAATGCAATTCGTGGGGCATACCATCAAAAGGCCATCAGAATCATACAAAGGGCCATACATAGACATAGCATTCGATGCAACCAGTTGCCGCTGCAAGACTAGCCGTTCTTGAGTAAAGAGCAGCTCTTACCCTATTTGATGGTGAATAAGAGAAGAAGCTGCTGTTGAGGAAGCATCCAATTGCAATTCCAGAGTAATATCCCTTTTTGATTGTTGACAGAAGAGGGAAAGTGGAAAGGTGGAAAGGACAGCATCGTCATCGTCGCTTCCTTACTTCGGAAGCTCCTTCCTTTGCTATCATAGTTGTTATAGCTCCTCCCTCTGTTCACTCCTTTTCTTACTAATTGTAAGCTTTAGTAGTTTATCCCTTCCGAAGGGACTATGGCGCCACTGCTTTAGCTCTATCTACTATTCGAGCCGGGAAAACTCCGAAATCCTTTAACCGTCGCTCCTCCCTTGCTGTGCTTTCGGGCGCAGTTAAGTCCTTCTTCTTGGCCTGGCCCCTGACTTATTCACTCTCAAAGCTCAGACCCATTCTTACTTCAACACTAGCTTAGCTCGGGGATGAATCTATTGGGAGACCTTACTCGCGCTAATTTGATTTCCAAGCCTGGGATTGAAAGCCGTCATCCGAAGCTTGGATACCTAATCTCATTCCAAGCTCTATCTTTGAAGGACCGACAGAGCGCTAAGAAGGATCGGGTCAAGGCGATATTGAATCAATTCCCTCGCTAATAAGGAGATTTGAGGGGAATAGCGCATCTGTAAGGGAAGGCTCTCTAAGGCTACAGTCGCCAAAGAAAGCAAATGGGATTGAAGCTGAACTCCTAGTTCTCAGGCTAAGAACGAACGTAAGAAAGTAAGCCTACATCAGAAGACTTTCGCTAAAGAAGAGCTATTCTTGTGACAAGAGAAGGAATAGCCTTTTTCTACAGCAATCACAGCTTATCTCTTATAAATTTATTAAATCATTCCCCAAGATTCTATCTAATAAGGTTGTACATTCCGTATATCGGCTTCAATCTCATGGATCACAAAAGGTACCTCAGATGCCAAGGTATCCATTTGATCATGAAAATAGTGCATCGCTATGTCCCTTTCTCTTATACAATTTCTCTTATCTTATCTTATGCAATTTCTAGAGAAAGAGAGAAGCAAGCGAAGAGAGAGGCTGCGCCCCTTAGGGCAAAGAAAGAAAGACTCATTTGCCGATTACCCGAACGAATACGAGGAAATTCCCCCTCCGAAGACTCTAAGGAGCTAAATGAATAGCTAGAATTGCTAAAAGGATAAAAATTATTTTTTCCAATACCCCGGATGCTGCATTCCCATCAACATGCCTTGTAGGCTCCGAAAAAGGCTTTTATCTACAAATTGCATTTAGGGTAGAAGTTTTGATGTTCACCCACATTGATAGATAGGGTAAAGGCATGCCCAAGCCCTTTCTTTACTTATGGTTTGCGCACTACGACTATCTACGACTATCTTCTAGCTTCAAAAGCTCGCACAACTCTCTTTGGGGTTGGTGTTTTCACGTCTGCAGCAGATCTATAAAGCGATCTCACAAGTCATAGTTCGTGTTCAGGTAATCCTCTCGCGGAGCACTTTCCCCAATTTCTCTGTGCAAAAGCTCCTTTCATTCATAGATTCTATATAGGGGCAAGCAAACCTCGAGGCGAAACAAGAAGAGTGGGTCCCTGGTCCCCCTTACGAGGATAGTCTTTCCACGGAGTCGAGCTTGGGATAATCGACAGACACAACTTATTAGTCTGTCCATTCCAACCAGGTCTTTCCAATAAAGGCAGGGAAGGAAGAGAAGCTTTCTTATGAACTGATAACAGAAGACCTGAACTACCTTTTATACGTATATGTAAGCGCGGGCGAAGCTCCTTAGGAATGATAGATGATGGCTCTACCGGGGTTTTTATTCTTTGAAGTTTCTTCCTTATCTTTTAGAGACTAAGGTGGAGTGGAGGAACTAGTCATAAACAGTCAGTCAAGCACCCACATTTTTATTATTATTATAAATAGAAGCGGCGTACTCCTTCTTTTCTCTTAGCCATATGCGCACGATCAGTAAAAGAAAAAGTCGGTCTTTGAAGACGTGCTCAGAGGTTCGTTCCCTCAAAAGGTTTTATCAGAAATCCTACCTACATGCCCGGGGAAGGGCTGAATGCCAACCAGTTCTCAATAATAAGAAGAAGGTGGTGAGATGCCTAGGAAAGAGAGAATGGGAGTTTCTTCTGAGCCTTATTGACTTGCGCCTCTTTTCTATCCTCTCTACTTTCGTAATTGGCCTTACTCTTAATGGTCCTACGAAGCTTGTCTCACGCCCCAACGTAGCTAGATGTGGAAGTCGGTCTTCTAAAGTAAAACCTCCCAAATCGTCTTTTGATTGGGTCTACTGTATATAGATAGATCACTATAAAGATTTTTCTTTTGAAAACCTAAGCACGCATTGCAGACGACAAGGTCATGCCCGTCACCGAAAAGGGCCTGCCTATGTTCCGCAAATGCAATAGCTCTTATTCCACAAGATAGGACATCTGGGATTGTTGGTTCCACCTCCTGCTTGTACAAAAACTATGGTAGCCAAGATCGCCTATTTCCTATCAACAGGAAAGTCAGAAGAAGTGCCTAAGCCCAAGTGAGAAGGGGAGGAGGCATTAATAGTAATATAATTGGATCGCCTTTTAGGTTCTTTTGCGTCTGAGGCTAAATCCAGTCATCTCCATCAGATAAGCGACCGGATGTGCGCTGCAAGTCAATCAGCTGTGAGGTAATTCCCTGTCGGACAAGTCCTTGCCCCCGTTCGTGCTCTTGCTCCGGAGAAGAGAGAACTTAGCGGGAGGTCAGGCTTTTGACATGTTAAAAATGAAAATGAAAAAGGCCCTTCTTAGAAAGCACTCACTGAGTTAATTACGGAATCTCAAATCTCTCGTCCCTTATTTTCATAGACCCCATATACTATTGAACCTATGAAATAGCATCTCTTGATTGAGAAAATTACACTAAAATTCTGCCACTCTTTCAATGAGTCACTCTCCTGCTTCCCGCTATTTAAGCATTTCACCTAACTTTTTTTGACTTTTACTGGGAGCTCAAGCTCTCAACCGAATGACGCGATTCGATTTAAAGCACCATGTCTTTGATAAACCGGTTCAAACGGCGGAGGTCTCGCTACTTGTTCAGCAGTGGCCGTTCCTTGCGCTTTTGGGCTCCTCACCCGAGAAGCACTTCGGTTTCCTTTGGGTGAATCCAGAGGACTTCTACAAAGATAGAACATTAGGATATTCTATTCTCTTACCCTGATTGAAGCCCTCCTTTCACACCCTTCACTCCAGAGCAAAAGGGACAGCTTCTTAGTCGTTCCATAGCCAATGGGGCACTGAACCCTCTAAAAAGTTGTCTAAGAAGGGTTTACTTAGTGATCTAACAAGGGCAAGGGAGAGATTTGCTTAGCTAAAAAAAGCCGGATATGAGGCCAAAAAGCTTTACCAACGAATTCCCTCGGAGGAATAGTCGGGGCGAGTGAACTACCCCAGGACTGAAACCATATTAAGGCTTACCACTGGAGCCTTATACCCTTCCTTAGGATTAGCCCTCTGATGAAAGGAAAGAAAGTCCCACTGGAAATCCAACTCCAGCTCGCTCTCTGGCAGGAGGAAGGAAAGGTATTGAGAGAACCCCTATTCTGGTAGAGGTATCCCTTTAGGCCTGTTAGCTTTTAGGCTCGCTATCCAAGCAAGGTAGGACTATTAGGTGGGGAATAAAGCAGAGAAAAGAAATGGATTGAACTGGCTTGATCGCTTGATGGAGAAGAAGAAGTAAACTAATAAGCTTTTGCCCTTGCTGCAACTAGAAGGGCTTAAAACGAGAGAAATACATCTCTCATTGTAACTACTAGATCAACCACTGATGGCTAGCAACTTGATGGAGAGGACTCCAACAGTATGAGCTTCTCTCTTTTTTGCAATTGGCTTGTTTAGTTCGTTTGGAGTGGGTGGGGGATTGGTAGAACTTCAAGTCCCTTAGCTCTTTAGAGAGTTTTGAACGGTATAACCTCGGGATATATGGACTAACCTAAGCACTGGAAAGGTTACCGGACTGGGGAATGAATATCAAGTTCAATTTCTTACTTGTAGGCATGCTGGAACTGCTTAAGACTGCCTTACATGCTTAAAAAAAGGAAATGCAACCACGGGTACGAATACTGCCGCCAAGAATGAAACTATTCATTCACTACTCATATGGCTTTCGTGGGACAACTACTGATACGAGTAGACTATCAGGTGAACAAGAACTGTGAGACACCCTACTATTGGGATTTATCCTAGACACCGTCTACAGGGTAAGAATAGTAATCTTAGAACTTCGACGCTCTCCAACTCCAAGGAAGGGTATATATCCTCCTTCGCCTTATAAACTTCCTTATAAAAGCCCCTCCTATTGTCATAGGAGTCCCTCTTTTCCCTTTCCCTCGGCAGGATGGAACGTAGGACTGAACTTGAACTTTTTGGACTTTTTCTCAAAATGCAATGAAAATGAACTGCTTTTATAGAAGGCAAGAGATTCTCTTATGTCTCCCACTGGCTCAAAGGGCAAAGCAACTCCAACTGGAAATGAAATTCACACGGAATCGAAAAGAGAAGGCCTTTACAATAAAAGGGGTATGTATTAAACAAGAGTACAGTATTGATAGTGCCTGTGGGCGAGGAAGCAAGTTTGACAGCATATCCTATTTCATTTCCATGAATGACTGTCCTCCCCTCGATATTTATTTTCCACCTAGAAATCCTCTTTTTCTCTCCGGACTGTACCTTCAGCTGTCCCAGGCAGGAAAGATTCTCTCCCAAAGCAGCAAGGTAAATCCAGCTGGAAAGGGAGCAAGACATTAAAAAAAAAAAGTCAAACAATAGAAATCCAGCAGACAAGACAAGGAAAGCTACCTCTGTTAAGCTATCTGTGGCTATGTCGTTATGAGAGGATTGGCGATAATAGTGTCCTAATCTACGAGTGATCCCATCATTCCTAAGGAAGATAACGTACCAGTCCTAACAGTAAGAGGACCAATACCAGTATAATCCATTAATATCGAGCCGGTTGGAGTTGTTTTCTTTCCCCCTCCCATTTCTAGGCATTCTGCTTTGGATCTTGGATTAATTCTGTCTTACATTTCTTCTTACTTTACTATATATTTATAAATAGAATATTATTGACTTTTATAATATAGGCGAGAAAGAATGTGAATCGCCTATATTCTGGGTAATCTATGGTTTTGTGAGTCATACTTCTCTAGATTTAGGTTTGAAAAGCAAGGTACGTCTCTGAGGTCCAAGTGGTTACCCAACCCACCTACATCCCATAATACTAATAGGTGTTCTCCCCGCTCTTTCAGGAGCGACCTGTGCGTAACAAACGGGTTTCTTCATGACAGGGTTGGATTAAGTCTAGGGTTCATCATGAAATCGGGGTCCTTACCTCAGATGTTTCGAAGGTGTTGGGTACGTCGGGAGACTGACTCCTAAGGCTGATCCTTCTACTTTCTTTTGCTGCAGCTGGTGTAATTGATTCTAAGGCCCTTCGACTTTCCTCATCAGCCCGCTTGAGGAAAGTCGGGTATCGGGTGGACCAAGGCCTTTAGCTTTCCAAGAGTCGAAGACACGAAGGACCCAAGAAGAGGCTCTTTTACGCGGTTATCTCAGTTCCCGACATCGCTCTATCCGTCCTTGCTAATTTGAGCTAGCGGCGGTTATCCCGCAAAGGACCGAAGCCCAAGCGTAGGTGCTGGGAAGCTCTATCCATTGGTGGGCTTGGGAAAGGGTATTACATTAGTAAATGTCCAAGAAGAGTCTAAAATCACTGTTCTCACTGTTAGATGCCCCAAAAACGAGCTATAAGGCGGATCCTTTGGGTAGTCAAAACGTCCCGCTATTCCTGCTGAAATCGATTCACTAAGCTAGTAGTTAGTTGCTACTATGCTGCCACTTACTTCTTACCATTTCATACCTTCCCTTCCTTGCTTCGAGGAGGTTCTATAATAGTCTAAGAAGGGGACAGGTATAGAATAGAAGTCCGCCCCAGTCACTAAACCTAGCTCACCAAGCCTTAGGGGTGCCCGTGGATCTTGGCATCTAGGGTTCTGGCTTTTGCTTTAATAAGTGACATCTCACTCGTGCCAGTTTTCTTCCCCCTCGGGATTTATGTCCTAAATGCCTTTTTTTAACTTCTTCAGGCAACCATAGTGGTGTTCGGGTTAGCCAATCAAGCCTTAGGGCACGATGTCAGTTCCTTCTGTCCATTCTTCCTATTCAAGATATCCAATGGCTAGTTCCTTTGCTATCTATGGATGATAGGATTTCAAAGTGCCACATCTCCTTCTTCACTTCAGGAAGAGCCTTTTTCTCAAAGCCCTTTTTCGTCCTTACCCCTTTTTAAAGCCCTTCTTCCTTAGGAAGTTTCCTTTGCTTTGAATCGGAATCTAAAGTACCCTAAGGCACTAAGACGAATTCCGTCTATTGGCCCTATAGGTTCTAGAGAGAAGTCAATGGGGCATTCTCCCTCAACAGCGCATTCAATAGCACATTGTGCAATTCTTCCTTCAACCAGGAGCTTATTCTCAAACAGGAGATTCTGATTCAATTTCATTCACCGGCTATTCAATCACCAGAAAGAGTCAAGTCAGAAGTCCCAGAGCTTGGACATTTGTAAACAACCGATTCTGAAATAGCAGCACCTTCTTCTACTGCTATTAGTTCCGTGCCTTATCGTTGTGTGCTAGGGCCAGTAGCCCACTCACTCCCCTTTTCTTGCTCTTCTCAAACTAAAACTAAGAGAAAGCACTGCCTACGAAGCACTCCAATGGCTGAACTCTCAACGGCTAGAGGAAAGACTCCTACTCCCACAATAGGACTAGGGGCAAGAGCACTATCCAATTTTCCTATAATGTAAATAGTGGGCAAAGCACTTTCTGGTCTAGCAATTGCAATTGGAAAGGCTGCAACAGGAAGAGCTTAACTTAAGACGTCTACTGGCTCGGCTGGCATGACATTGAAATAAGGGGCTTAGCTTAGAACTCCAATTGGGTTTGCTCGCTCACTCGATGCGCTTACTACTAGAGCTAGATGGGTTTCGCTTTTCTTCTGCAAGAGGATCAATGGGAAAAGGAATTGAACTGGCTTAAAATCTCAAATAAAAGAGCTTAGGTTCTTTACCTTTGACCTATCCCTCTCTTATCCATAGCTTGCCTGAAAGAAGACTGATTTTGCTAAAGAACTAGCTTGCCCATTGGCTGGGAGATTATCTAGCTATTTAGACTAGGGGGAGAGCTGGTCTTACTGTTAGACACGGTAAACATAGGAGACACCTTATCCACGTTAGGAATTTAGGAAGAGTAGTACCGATAGCCTTAGTACGAGTTGGACCTTTCTTATTCTTAGTCCTCTTATGACTCTTATACAAGCTAGCTCTCTTATGCGCTTGCCTCGAATTACTGGTAATGTTTTTTAGACCCTTCTTACTTAGCACTGTCAGATCAAGGGAAGGAATGATAAGAATAGCCTTTGCCAACTCACTCTTATCCTCTTAGTAGAACTGCTAGTCTTCTAAGCCTGTTAGTTATTTTTTTATTATGCTAGGTTCAAAGGGGAACTTAATAAAGACCAGTTTTGAACTACTGTTAGCATGTTAGCTCGCTAGTAGTACTGATATAAGGACTTATTAAACACATATTAGTAAACTCTAAAGTGGGAAGAGCCCCTAAGAAAGAGAACTCCCATTCGATGCCAGAACCGGATGGCCTTATGCAATTGGATAGACTGGAAGAGATTATCCTTTTACAAGAGATGCTTGCACTTCAACTAATTCCCCAGCTGCCCTAACCTTTTCTGTCTGATGACTTGCTAAGAAACTCAACTTTTGAGCCCTAGCTGCCTTTTACCTAGCGCTTAACCTCGCCGAGACTGCTTTGAGAGACTGCTAAAAACTAACTTGATTTGCCCCAGCGACTCCTTTGATTTGCTTACTAAGCCCTAGCTTACTAGAAAAAAAAATGGATTTCAATTGAATTCCCTGGGTAAATTATTACAGCTTGAAAGGCTTGAAAAAAGTGCAATTCAACAGGCGTGTAACTGGTTGAGCAAAGGACTAGAACTACGGGGTCCAGTACTAGTATCCAAGCTATCTTGACGGGGACAGGTATTACTATTTAGGGAAAGGGTATGCCCTGGCTTGGCTGGTATTATTGGGAGGACTGCTATTGGAGGGACAACTAAAAGCACCCGCTTGCCGTCTTTCCTGCTTTGCCATTTGACTTGTTTGCTGCAACTTATGGGGCTTACCCTGCCCTCTCCAACTAATCGGCTATAGAACACCCAGGGCTTAGGACTCCAGACCACCAAAAAAGATAACTCAAATCGCAAGGCAAGGAATGGAACTAGATTGCCTTTGATGACTTGATAGCTCTTTCCTTTGGCTAGATAGAGTCGAGTGAGGCAACTCAAATCACTTTCAAACTTATTTTACCGTCAAGCTTACGTTCCTTATCCTTTTCTAAAGTTACGCCCTTTCTCCTAGAGTTACCCGACTCCAGCCACTCGAATAGGAGCGGTAAGAAGCAAGGAACACTCTTTATTACATTACAAAATGGAAAATCCCGTGAAATAACGTGAAATAAAGTAGTAAACTAAGCCGAAGCACAGGAAGTCTCACTCATCACATCATATGTACTATCCGAAAGCCAACCATCCAAAGCTAACCGTTAAAAGAGTGCAGGTGGTAGGAGACTTTCAACCTTCAGCTTGGCTCTCGGGACTGAGACCGTCCTACTAGAAATCGGACGGAGTCTTGGGATCCTGGTTGCGTAGTGATGACGGGCGAGTGAGCTGATAGAAGTACGAGTATGAGATGGCCGTTAAGTCCTCCTTAACATCCGAGGTAAAATGAGATGAAAGGATGTGTCAAAGACAGTAAGAATGGCAGGCTGACTGATCTTAAAAAACTCATTTTGATTGAAGTCAAACTACTAAGCTAGTTGCTTGCGATAGGGGGTGGGGGAAAGAAGAGATGCTTTTTTAGGCGCATCAGCTCTATCTATACTTAGTAGCTCCCAAAACAGTCTCGATTTTTGGCCTTCCCTCCTAGCCGGGAAAGACTTTTGTTACTAGTGCAAACCTTATATCTCCGATCGAGCAGATCAATCAATCTTTCGTTTCGCTTCCGGGATCAGTCTCATTCGATCTCTTTCTATCCGATGCTTATTCGACCTTATTTTTGTCTTTTTTTAAAGAAAAGACATGAATGAAGATTGAATAGCTCCGTTGCGCCATACTGATGCTAAGTGTTTCCCCCTGGCGGAAGGGCTAGGGTGGGAAGAGAGATGCTAGATTACAGTACCCAAATAGAAGAATACTAGGATAAAGAATAAAATAAGCGGTTGGCTAGCTCCAGGAATCAACAATTGTAGGACTTAACCCCTTCTCAACTTCCTCTGGTGAGATTGGTAGTGAAGTGACAACGATTTTTATACTGAACGAGCATATTCCGAAAAAGCATTTCCCGAGTTGAACCAAGAAAGACAGATAGATGAAAATGGATTCATTTCACCGATGGCAATGAGTAAAGTCCTTGTCTGTCCACCTCTTCTGAACGAACCCGAGCGTCTCAATGGAATGCCCTGAGTGGAACCATATAGAAAGACTTGCAAAAGAATAGGAAGAAAGCATACCGAGCGAAGAACTATACTGGAAAGCTGAAGCTTGCGAGATTGCCCTTTGCACTGTTTGCAAGCCTTTTACCCTTGGCCTGGACTGACTGAGAGCAGGAAGTTGATTGACAGACCGAAGACAAGCCCTTTGGACCGATTGGCTCGCTTGATTGATTGAAAAGAACCACTGGCTTACCGCTCGCATTCGACTGGACTGAGAAGTGTGTATATAAAGAAAGAAGGACTTGCTTGCTACTATCATCGTATTATAAGACAAACTGGGTTGCATTGGTAGCTATGCTTAGCGGTGACATACTTTTTCGTTTTTCAACTTAATCTCATCCCAAACAGTTGTGGCGGAACACGCCACTGAATTTCAAACGCCAAAGAAGTCTATGGCGTAAAACAAGACTTCAGTCCCACTCACCATAAAAGAGTGATAAAAAGTGGGCAGAGCAATGATCGTAAATGGTACAATGAAAGAATTTTTCGCGTGGTTATTTCGTAGGCCGACGAACAGGCAAATTGAGCCTGTCGATACAGCCCGTATGAATTATTTCGATGGGTTAGAATGGCTCAAACCGGATCCAGGCGATAGCCATGAGCTCTTGCTTAACAAGGCTTCTCGCTTGATCGATCATTACTTTCAGTTACATAACTTATCCCTTCCTCCATCACACACCAGTTTGGACGTAGCTCGCCACCTGGAGAGCTTAAATACGGCAACTCCAGCGAGCCTGGGTGCTGACCCCGCCCTCAATCTTCTTTTAGAATTAAATAATCCTGCCAGTGAGCTCTACATAGAAGCAACCAGACTCCTGCTGTCATGGTTCTAAGGCTCTCTGGTTGGATGGTTGCACGTGTTTCTGTCTTTTTTCGGTATGCCGCTCCGCGAGCAGAGCGAATGAACCTAAGTCCAACCTAATATCATGAACGCCCGCCCAGGACCGGAAAAATGGAAGAACTATGAACGTGGAATCATTAGAAACTGATTAGTGACGAACAACTAACGGATAATGCGTTCATTTGGCACCTTCGGGTTCGGGCGTCAAACCCAAATCCGCTATAGAAACTAATATGTTGAGTGCTAGACCGGTCCGAGAACTGATGCGAACACCCTAATGGATCGAGCAGTCACTCCACCTGTGAGAAAAACTCCAAACACGACCGAAGGAGCGTAGCACTTTAATATGACTCATATGTTTGCTCCTATCGTTACAGATAGTCAAACTCCGATCGTAGAATAGAAAAGGTCTCAATGCTCTCATTTCCTGCTTGAATTCAAAGGCCAATCAATCTTATGAAAGAGCCCTGCCTCGGGTCGGATCTCACCTTACTAGACGAAGGAAAGTCAGAAGGCTAAGAGCGCATTCTATGCCTAGTGGTTTTGGTTTTGGAAATAGCATCCTGCTTTTTTCTTGTGACAGAAGAAATTGCATATATAAGATAAGAAAGGGCTTGTTCTCTTTTCGACGGTAATTTTCGCCTTTCTATGCTGTGACTCCTCTTGACTTTGATCGCGAACTTTGGGACATGATGGATGCTCTTTCTCATCCTGATCGAGATGTGCTTTCAGCGATGGGATTGGAGCCTCTCTACTGTCTCCGCCGCGTGGCAGTGAATGAGAACATGAGTTGGGCTGCTGCTCGCAATTGGGATTCACGAGATCCTGTTAGTACATGTGATTAACCAATTGAGAGATGGACACAACCCAAGGAGGATCGTCTTAGCAGAGACTATCGATGGATTGGATGCCTTAGCCGCAGTCCATGCTGCCAAGAGAATAGGTAGCCCCCTACTTCTGCATATGTGGATCTGTGAACACTTTCGGATTCTCCCCCAATGATAAAACCTATCTCCCAAGGATGTACATGGAGCGTTATCCGAGCTTATGATGATGAGGCTGAATGGTGCGTCTGGTTCGGACCTAGGACGGATCCTATCCCCTATCCAATGGGTATGCCCGTGGTTGAGACCATCTGGTCCTTATGTTCTTGGTCACTTTTCTCTCATACTTATTTTATTTGACTTCGCCGCACTACCTTTGTAGGCTCGAGTTCTGAGGCAATTCCACTATGAGCAAGCTATTTCGAAGCTTGAAAGAGAAAGGTGGATAAGAGCTCAACAAGCGTCTCATAGACTACGTGGAGAAAGAGTGGAAGTATCGCAGGCAGCGGGGGCGTTTCGTTTGCAACTGACCGATGACTTCACCCCAGCTCCTGAGTATGTAACCTGGCTAAGAAAACGCGTGGAGACCAACCACGGAGGCAGCGGGGGGAATAAAGAGGAGGTTCTATCTACTATAAGGATTGATTGCTAGCAGTGAGAATAGAATATCCGATTCATTTAGCGGAGTGATTCCTGGTGTGACTTTCTTCTTGAAAAGACTGCTTTACTTTGAAAGAGCTGTGGGTTAGCTCTGCTGTTGCTAGGGCTGTCGGTAAAGCGGTCGAGTCTCTATCAGTTACCCCCGTAGTCCCCCGAAGGCCAATCTTAACTTAGATAAAGAGACTGATGTCCCTCCCGTCGGCAAGTCTTCCACATATTTGGCGGATTCGATACCTTTCATTGTCACGATCCCGGATTAGACAGGCAATCAATCTTAGACTTCGGTGACCGGCCCGACCGTCAGGTAAAGGGCACTAATGGGCGAAGCTTTCTCGACTTGCTGACTGCCATGACTCATTCCTCTTAGGCAGACAACCAAACCTTAGCAAATCTGTTACCGGCCCCGTAGGCACCAAGTAAGGGGTTTTTCGGTTCAGGTTGCTTTCTCAGATGGATAGTGTCACATGAAGTTATCATTTACAAGAATGAGGGTAGAATATAAAAGATAAAAGGGATATATGAGACTCAATTTTCTGGCCCGGAATCCGGGGCAATCAAGAGTTTAAGATTGACCGGAGGTGCTAATAGTTTAACCATACCTCAGGTTACCGGCTTTCAAGAAGCACTACTGGGATTAATATTCTATTTTATTTAAGCTGCAACCACGAACACCGTAGCCCCACTGATCCGATCCATGTAGATGCGGTAAGCCAACTCCGTTCCTAGTTTCGCTACCCTGCTTTAGCTCACCACTCAACTCATGCTTCTGTTCGACTCCTGACTAGCTCTCTTCGTTCGCACCGCAAGTAAACTAGTTGCTTCGCTTAGCCTACTGTGTAGCCTTCTTTCACTGTAAGTAAGGCAAGGAACTTAACTTCAAGCTGGCAAAGGAACTTCTGGCTTACTTCCTTCTTTACGCCGATAAGAGCGCATTCCTTGTCCATCAAGGACCTTTAGCATTGTATTGGCGAATGAAATGTGGCTGGGCTCAGAAAGAAAGGAAGAGTTTCGATTCCAAGAGCTGTAGGAAAGAAAGATTAGGATATTTCGTGGGTGAAGAAAGAATATTCATTTCTTTCCAGCTTTGGTCACATACACATAACATAGGCTTGAACCACTCCGGGAAAACTTTAGCCATGGTTGGTGAGAAGGCTCCCATGTGGGATTGGCACAAGCGTCGTAGATCGGACTTTGTTTTTCCGAACTCATGTTTACAGAAACAGAATGAAGATGGTCAATCACTTTCCTTACTTAAGAATAAGAAGCTGTCAGCAAAGTCAGGGAAAGCCTTTCCTGTCTTCTTGCTTGACTTATTCATGCCTGAAGGCAAGACTTTATACCAATAACAACCTACGAAAATGCTTACACAACCGGCAAGACATTCCCCGGAAAGAAAGCCCATTTCTTCACTTTACTTCCAACAGAGATACGGAATCGTACTTCGAAGGTTTGCAACGAATGGAAAGCGATGCAAAGCTAGAAAGCTGTCAATGCGGGAAGATTTGTAACTAGGATTTTGAGGAGGGACAAAGTCTCAAACAAAAGGAAATGCAACTTCTACTACCGGTAAGAATAGAGCGACGGAATGCATTGCTGCTCCCGCGCTTACCCCAATGGACCACTTAGAAGAGATCGAATCGGATGACTTGAAAGCGGAAAAAGCAATGGTCCTTTAGCCGACAGACGGAACACCTTATAACCTAAAACACTAAGAGGGAATGGAAAGAAAGCTTGCACCGCTAAACTGGAAAGCGAATGGATAAGCATTCCACCCTACAACACTAAAGGCTAGGCCTATGGGAAGACACCCGGAAAAAGAGTCACGCCCTATAAGTCGAGGAGGTACAACGCAAGAAAGAGGCTATGGCAATGCTGCTTACACAACCAGAAAGCCAGTCCCGCGCTCCACCCCTTAGCCTCACTCTACGAACCAACTGAAGGACTGGACTACATACGGAATACGTACTTTAGGGATTAGGGGATAGAGGGAATGGTCCCAGACCCGGATAGACATAAACTCGATCTACAGGACGGACAGAAGGAATAGCATACTTAGAATAAAACCAGAATACGTTATTTCCCACTTTACGTACTACTTCGACTGCTAATCGAAAGCTTGCAAGGATCTAAGGCTTAGAAAGAAAGATGGCTTTCAGCAGTCAAATTCCGACATTTATGACATAAGAAAGGAAATGGCCATTTAGCCGAATAAGAGGCTAGCGCAAATGCTTTTACCTATACCCTGAAAGACCATTCCTTCGCTCTACGAAAGCATAGGAAAGAATCCAAAGGAAAACTGACAACAATAATAGATAGGGCAATGGGCATACAACTCAAAGATGAAGCTTACAAAAGAATACAATCAATCAAGCTTCCTTACTTGAGAAAGAGGATGCCCTTAAAAAAAGACGGAAGCAGCAAAGAGACACACCTACAAGAAGAAGTCTTAGGGAACGAAGGGGACAGAATAGAGTGAATCAAGGTTGCTTCCTTCCTAGCTAAGGAAAAAAAGAAAGGACCTAAAAAGCCATTCCAATATAAGGAAGAATCCACATTTCCAATCGGCGATGGATGATCAAGCAGCGGGACAAAAGATTCAATTAAGAGATTGACCCACTCAAAGTATTCCTATAACATACGAAAAGTCCTATAGTCAGTCCTTCCTTCACTCAGCAATAGCGGACTTGGAAGCAACCCGGAAAAGGATCCTTAGCACCCAACCCCTCGTTCGGACCTTAGTCTCATTCTCAAAGAAGGAGAATGCTCAACAAACAGAAAGACGAGTAGAATGGACTGCTTACACAAGCAAGAGCTAGACAGAGGGGATGAAAGGAAAGATTGAAAGAAGGAAAAAGATGACGATCGCTCGTGAACCATGACTAATGGGGAACTTCACTACCTGCGGGAGAGCAGTTAGATTAACTCAAAAAGGAAAAGGGATTAGGCGCTTACTGATAGGAGTAGGATGCTTGAAAGGCTGGCGGATACGATTTCACTAAACTCATCAGTCTTATTCCTTAGGGTGAAAAACTCGATAGCTCATGATACTGGTCAAGGTTACTTTGCCTGTAGGAACGGTCCTTGTGCCATGGAGAAAGGTGTTACCCCCACTGCTTAATGGGTGGTATAGCCTGCGTTTTGTTCTTTCCTTATTGTGTGATTTATTATTAATGAAGATTCTAGTTTGGAATTGCCGTGGTGCCGGGAGTAAACGGTTTCATGGTGTAATAATGGACTTGCTTTACCTGTATAAGCCAGATATAGTTGTGCTTTTGGAAACATGGGTGAGTGGTGAGAAGGCCGAAAAAGTGGTTAGAGGACTGGGGTTTCCGTCATCGCATCGGGTAGAACCTCAAGGTTATTCTGGTGAGGGTCCTGTGGAAGAGCAAAGATATATCAGTGGATGTCCTTCAGGATGACTCTCAGTTCGTTCATATGAAGGTGGTTCAGGAGAAGAAGAGCGAGTGCTTATTTACTGCTCTCTATGCGAAACCTATGGAGAGTCTGAAAGCCTGGCTCTGGAAGCAAGTTCTTCAGATGTCCCACGGTTCCCTGGATGCTAGCTGGTGACTTCAATGAAATGGCAAGCGTTGATGAGAAAGACGGGGAAGGCGCTCTTTAGGATTACAATTATTTCCCTGACTTTCTATCTATTCTTAGAATAGCTATAATAAAATATAAGCTTACCATTTCATTCTTGCCTAGCAAAGGAGCTAGCATTTCTTACCTTTCTAAGCAAAAATCTCTCTCCATCTCGGTGTGGCGTCGTCTCCACCACAATGCAGTTTCCTTTCCTAAGTATCCGAGACAAGACAGACTGACCGACACTTTAGCCTCTCATTCTAGGACTTCCCTGTGCAATCCTTTCCATTAAGGAAGAGAAGAGCTCGACCCATTCATTCATTAGTAAAGGGGCTAGTACGCTCAAATGCAAAGAGATAGACTTAGACCCGCAGATACCAGAAAAAGGGGGAGTTTCTGCAAGTCAATGTTTCATAACATAAACCGGTGCGCTCCGGGCCATTCACTTTTTAATTCAATATTGCTTTCTCACTCGAGAGCCCTTCCAGCTGTTCCTGATGTCGAATGAGTTCATCATTACATTCATGCTTCACCTAAATTGCTGCGAGAGGGAATGCGCCGCTTCAACTCGACCGACTCGATATAGGGCCTCGACCTGCGAAGGTGTGCTGCAAAAATTCGATAGCTCGATCAGCTCGACAAGCGTTATTACATATCTAATAATAATATAAAGAAGCTTGCACGAATCCCAATGGAAGGCTCGGGACCCCTATCGTAGATCGGACTTTGCTTTTCCAGGCTCCAGGCTAGAGAAAGGCTCTTCCATATCCGCAGCCGCTATGCTAGCTCGAAAAGGACTTAAATAACTGACATTAGGTCGTGACTTGAGGGTGAGGGGAAGGAGCGGTAAATAAGTAAGGAGGTCGACTAGTTCTTAGCTTGATTGAACTCAGCATAGTTAGAGATTAGAGGAGATAGCTTTTCTTTCTATTGCTTGAGTTGAATCAGTTGCCAAAAAGCTCGAACGTAATTGACTTCTTTCTTAAAGGAAAAGATGATTTGGAGACGAATTCATTCCTCTCCGAGCAGTGAAGTGCCATATCCTAGAGAGAGGGCTTTACCGGTCGTTAAGATAGAGTCGGTGTCGGTAGCTTTTATTGCTATTGTTAGCGGGATCAGGTCACCAATCGGTGACATAGTTTAGGAATGAATATCCGTAACTCCCATTCCAGTACTTGAACTGACAAAATTGAAAAAAAAAAAAAGCAAGACCTGGCTCAAGGCTAACCCTCTAAACTCAGGGTCAGGAACGGGAAAAGAAGAATAAGTAGGACAGGCTCGAGGTAAATTCTTTCTTTTAGGAGAGATTCCTTCACCGAGAACGAGAAGTTTTCCTCCACTGTAAATCTCTACTGTAAAGCGGTTGTTAAAGGGAGTTTTATTTTAGAGGAATGATAGGTACTCGCTCTTAGACTTCCACTTCCACGGCTAAGCCGTCAAGAGAGTTCTTTTTTTCTAAAGAATTCAAGCAATTCGGAGTAGTTCAAACGCTCGGGACAAGGGTAGAAGGGAAGAGGAGTAGTTCAAGCCTGTGTGACCCAAGCGGGAATTCATATTCTTCGCCAAGAAAGGGATTGATCCCAGACCTAGGAGCATGAGACTTAATACGTCTGGTTTAGCGCTATCCTTTCCTTCTGATGAGATGCCTGTTCTCCGGTGCAGATGAAGAAAAGAAAATAAGGTGCCGGTTTTTTAGGAGATTGATTTGGAGACGAATTCATTCCTCTGCTGGAAAGCAGTCCTTCACGGATATGGGAGCTTACAAAGCTCTTGCTGGTTTAGTAAGCTAAGCATTTCCTTCCTTTATGATTATGAAAAAGGAATGGATAGAGAGGAAGGCTCCAGGGTTTTTTCTCTTGGTGTCAACATAGGAATTGGAGCAGTTAGAATGGATGCCTTTTCCCTTGTTGAATCAGCCAAGTCAGTAGCCTTTCTTTTATGCGGGATTGCCTGTTGATGCAAGGAATAAGGGCTGGCTTGATGCCAAGAAGAAGCTGGTGGAGGAATAACGGCAGCTAAATCATCTGCTGCACAGTAGTACGTATTAGGCAAATGGGATTTTTCTTTCCTAGGCTCGGGAGCGTAGTAAGAGGTCTTTGGTGCGTGAATGCTTGACTTAGAGCTTGAACTAGGGGCAATCCAGCAACCATTTCAACTGGATACCATCAAGAGGGCAAGAGAGGAGGAGCCGATGAAGGAGTTTTTCCCCATCGAAAGCTTATACCTGCAGACTTTGAAGCCAATTGCCATCCTCCTTTTAAAGCATCCCGTTCTTTTGATGAAGTGGAAAAGCTTATTCCGTCGATCATGCAGTTGTTAATGCACCACCCAAACCTCCATATCCTTCACCTCCGACACCCTATGATCCTATAAATCTTCTGAGGTGGGGCCAATAACAAGACTGCTGCAGATTGGCAAGTGTCTCGCCAACCCCTTTGTGTCCTGCTATCCGATAAGCATGTGCTTCCCGCGCTGATCCTGCCCATCGACTGGAATACAAATGCTGTCCGGATGAAAGAGAAAACCTCGCATGAAAATGAACGATATTTGAGTCATTGCCCCGACTCAACCCTCTGTATATGCCCTTGAAGTCCGGCAGGCGTACTCTTCCCCATAACCCTAAAGCACCAAAGGGCTATTGTGCGAGATAACACCAGCTGTAACAACTGGAGGACGGGATAACATATCTGCTATCTCCTTTTAAGCACCTTTACCACACCTTATAATCAGATGGAACTGCTGCATAAATCCCATCCAACGGGCCTTTCGTGATTTCTGTAGTTTGGAAGGCTGCGGTTGGCCGATGAGAATTATGCACAATCCTTTCCTCGCTCACTAAGTCATCTTTCCACTTTCCCACGCACTGCACCAATGCCTAGAGCTCTTTCTCATAAGTGGGATGATTGAGAACTGCACCACTTAATTTCTCATCATGGTAACAAATGGCCGGCCTATTCCGAAGCAAGCGAGACCGCGCCCATGGCGCAATCAAAAACATCTGTCTCAATCCCGGGTTGCCCCCCTACCAACAATGTGTCCTAAGTACACTAAGGACTGGTTTGCACTTGGACGACTAGTTTTTCTCCTCGAGCCGATTCTCTTGTTGAGTTTTGTGTCTCGTCTCGTGTTTTGAATTCATTTCGATTTTCTTTGTGTGAAGTCTGTCTATCTAGCTTAGTTTGAGCTGGTTTCTGAGAGCAAAGGCTTAACTCGTCACAAGACTAGGGTGAAAACTATATAATCAAACATCCCTCGCGTCGATCTTACCTCCGCCGGCAGAATGTTATTAGTATTCAATCTCGATTGGGTTGATGGTATGTGAGCCTGAAAGGACTCAGATGGCTGAGCTAGGTTAGTGATACTATCTAACTAAAGGTATTTATTCCTTACTAAAGGCGGGCATCGTACTCTCCAGACCTACCATAATAGACTTGGTTTCAATTTCAGGTCAAACCGCATGGCGTGATAAGTGAAAAAGAAATCTACCTATGTTGATAGCCCTCTTTCGGAGTCTTTGATTCGATAGTAGTCACCGCTAGAAAGGAAAAAAAGGAAAGCTTTTAACAAAACATCTCTTCAAATCTAAGAGGATTCGCCCGTGAAGGTAGAAAAATTTTCTTGCTTCTCTAAAAGCTGCTATGTTGCCGGGCTAGTCCTTTCTTTTAGGAAGAGTCTTCCCATAGCATAGTCTTGAAACGAAGCCCTTCGAACCTTTTTGCCCTTTCAAATAAAAAAAGCTTTTCGGTGGCTGACTTCTTTGCTTTTTTCTTTTCTCTTGCTTTGTCTGGCAGTTCTCCTTCTACCATGACTGGCCTGAAGCCGGCCTCCTTAACAGTAACAGACATATCTGAAAAGAACATGGCGTCTATCAGAGCTGGTTCTCTGATTTTATTCCTTTCTTGGGGCTATCCCATCTCGTCCAATATCGTAGCGTAGTCTAAGACGCTCAGCCTAGAAATCGACTCAGAGACCTGGCCCTGTCCCAAAATAAAGTTCTTTTCTCTTCTCTTAATAATGGGATAAATCATCAACGGGGGTAGTCCTTTAACCTTTAAACTAAGAAATTCCCCCATGCCTTCTAGGAAGATGCACTTTGATGACTAGGCTAAGCCGCTTCCTATTTTTCCTTCCTATGAATGGATAAATAAAGCTACTGGTATCCCTTCCCAAATCCCGCTCTTTCAAAAAAGATCGTATCGTATATAAGATACCTCCCTTTGCTCTTTTCTTCGATCTGAGCTGAGCCCTCTGAATTGCGGGGAACCCTCTTCTGACTATGAAGATGCCTCGGTTTAGTCTTTCCTGCGCCCTTTTCTTGTCTTTTTGCTATTGGTTGAAGAAGGTCGTTCTGCCCGGGCAATGGAATCAGGTTTGTAACCCAAAGTAAGTCAAGTAGTGAATTCTTCGGACATGAAAGAAGAGAGAGCATACTTCCTTTTTGATCGAAGTCCAAGAACAGCTTTGACGGACAGCTTTCTAAGCGCAGAAAAGAAAGCTTTGAGTGTGGTTCTTCTCTCAACGGAAAAAGGGCTGGAAGAAGAATATCCCTCATATCGAGTGTCTATCGCTCCCGTGGCACTGGCCGTAACATCAAGATCGGAAAATGGCGTCATAAAAGATAGTTATACCTTACCCCATGACCTGAAAGAGGGTCGGGACCCTTTCTTGCTTACATTGAATGAGACCAATCCCTTGGTGCTGGGAGTGTCTGTCGCATTTAGGGCTTTCTCCTGGAGTTAGGCTCGGGTCAATAGCTCTTTCCTTTATAGCTCGTCACTCTTTTCTTTCTGTTGTTAAAGAGAATGGCATAACTAATCTAATGAGTGTCCCCGCGCCTTAAACTTTCGGTCAATCGGCGTTAACCGCTCCTATCCCTTCTTCCTATGGTTGAGCTTCTTTGCGCTCCGGACCTAATGCCGTCTATGCTTAGTCTTTCTTTGCCAAAGGGCTTTGATCGCGCACATACTGAGAAAGGAAATAAGGAATCGATGTTGCCCCCTACCCCGGTTTTCGATTTAAGACGCCTCCTTCTCCTTTCGATCCAGTGGCTTTCACTCCTTGAGTAGAATACCCTATACGGTGTCCGGGCTTACCCTTTTCGCTTCTCACCTAGCTACTAGAACTATAGGACTAAAGATCATGGTCGTAGGTCAACCTGTATGGAGTTGTGCCTGTGCCATCACTAAGGGTGGCCTTCCAACATCAATTGACCCCACCCGAGTTTACTGAAGCTATGTTAGTTGAATTGGACGGTCTAGAGCATCACCCTGAAACACCGAAGGAACTCGAACTGAAGACTGTCCATTAGCATGACAATGCTGGCATACTGCAGAAGCCTTAGAGACAGGCTCTGATGTTCTTCCGAGAGGAGCTTACTAATGAAAGTGGGCCGTGACTCTGTTCCATCTCCGAGATTTACTTAAAGTTCAAGGAGTGGATCTTGAACTTCGGCCTTGTCATCTTCCATTTTAGGTGCTGGTGGAAGAGAAGAAAACTTATAGGCCTGTGAATTCAGCCCTTTGAGCCTTTGTGAGAGGCTTAGTCATCGTTACCATCTGGATCTGGTCCGGGCCAGACAGTCAAATTACTGACGGCCTATACATCTCTAACACAGTTTCTAAGGTGGGTAACCTCATCGATGATTGGACTGGCTCTCGTCGGTCTCCCTTCACCATCTGGAGGAGTATCAAAGGTCCTACATTCCTGTGATAGAGCTGCGCCTCTGCCAAGCTAGCATTGACTGTGAAGGGCCAATTATCTGCCAAAACCATTTCGATCTCCTTCTTGTCATTCCAGAATACTAGAAACTGGTGGAGCGAAGAGGAATCACCTGGCCACTTAGGGTAAAGCTATCCCATCGAGAACAGGATTGGCAATGGCTAGTGAAGAGCTGAAGAAAAAGCTATTCTTTTTCTCACATCTCGATTTCTCTCTCAATGCTCAATGGAAGCTGAGGCTATCTTGCTCAGTTTTTCCTTAGCTATAAACTAAGTAAGTAAACTACCTTTATTTGGACAATCTTCTTACCGTCCTATTACTGGTCTCAGCCATAGCCGTATGACTAGCCTTTAAAAAGGAAGGCTTAGGTTCAAATCAAGCAGTGCCAGATGCTTCTGAAATAGCAGCTTCTCCGGATCCGGGCTTTCTTACTTATCTTATAGGTGTGGGGCCTAAATAATAGGCCCAATAGAATAGACTGAATTAGTGAAGTATGGCAATGGTATGGCATCAGTAGGAACTGATTTACCTCTACTAGTATGTGTTACTAGCACCCAGATTTCTTGCTAGTATTACCTTTTGCCTTTCCTGCTTTACTGCTTTACCTTTATTGCTTTCCTTTTTGCCTTTCCTTCCTTACGTTCTTACTTTCCTTCTTAGAGTAGTAGTGCTAGAGTTCCATATCCGTTATCGGACGAATGCCCTATCGGGAAATCAATCGATAAGAGAAATGATATTAGTAATAGAAGAAGTAAGCATCCAAGGATTGCACTCATAAGGGCAAGGTGCGTAGCCTTCTTGCACATTAGTAAGGCAAGCGATGCTCAATAGTAACCTCTTTCATGCCTTAGTCCTTAGTAAACTCCTGCCCTCAGGCCTTAGCCGAAGGTAAGCTCCTTCATGCCTTTAAGCATGGCTCTTTGTAGCAAGCAAGCTATGGTTACAGGTATGAATGAATGCCTTTGCTTCGGCCCATTTTGTGTAGTACTCGGTGGCTGTGAGGATGAATGCCGGTCTATTTGTATTTTCAAAAGTCTTGGTGAATGGTCCAATAATCTCAAATGCCCACATTGAAAATGGCCACGGAGCTGTCAACGTATGGAGAGATGATGAGGGTGTCCGAACGAGATCGGCGTGGATTTAGCATTTCATGCATTTTATCACAACATTATTACAGTCCCTCTCCATTGTTGGCCAATAATATCCTTGACGCAATATCTTCTTGGCCAGCATTTTACTATTGAATGACCACCGTAGATGCTGGAGTGTGCTTCCTTTATTAGAAAATATCCTTCTTCTCGAGTGTTGCACCTGAAAAGTACACTGTAGAAAGATCGCTTGTACAAAACGTCCTTTAACATGACATCGAATTTTTTGCCTTCTCGCCCTTCTCTAATAGGGCTCTTCTTTCGAGGACGCATTGGAATTAGTGAGTTCTGGGACCCGTGATATAGAATTTTCCTGATCTCGCCAAATGGTGTCCGTTGCTGGGGCATCCATTCTTTCCACAACGAAAGACTCCATGCTTTGATGCAGGGTTGAAGGATTGATGCTAGCGTAGCCAGAGAATCAGCCAGCCGGTTATGCATTCTCAGGTCAAAGTTATTTCTTTGAATTGCTTGATGAGCTCGATTGACATTTCTTTATAAGGGATCCTTACGTGGGTCCTTAGTCTTCCATTCACCCAGAACTTGGCTGATCACCAGCTTTGAATCTGCTATGACCTTCAAGTGTCGGACATCGAGGCAGAGTGCAGCTCGAAGTCCGGCAATGAATGCTTCATACTCAGTGATGTTCTTGGTCGTAGGAAACCCCAGCTGATATGCCTTCGGGATAACCACCCCTTCTGGTGACATCAACACGATCCCATCCCAATGCCATTCCCCTTTCGAATTCAAAGCTCCATCAAAGTACATGGTCCAAAAAAGATCCAATTTTCTATACTCAATGTCAGTGTAAAAGACTTTTTCATCCGGAAAATAATCCATCATGGGCGGCTCGTAACATGGTAAAGGGTGACGTCCAAGGTGATTAGCAATAGCTTGTCCTAACATCGATTTCTAGCTGACATAAATGATATCGAACTCTGACAACAAGATTTGCTACCTAGCAATTCGGCCTGAAACAACCGGCTTTTCATGTTCTCGCCAGGTGTAAGAATCCCTTTTTACCACCGATGATGGAATGTGGTCCATGCGCGCAAGAAGAAGTTCCGGATATTCTAAATAAATATTTGGAAATTTTTCAGAGTCTACTCACCTGAGATTGATAATTCGGATCAACAATAAAAATATCTTTTTTTCAATGGTTCCTTTCCAAGCGGGTTAGACCAGAAGGCTCAACCAAGAAAGAATTACCTTATTTTCTACCTAGTAACATTCTCAGATATCCTGGGAGATGTTCTTGTAAGCACAGAGGGTTCCAAGTAACACCCTTCTCAGCTACCATATCATAACACTTCCACATAAGACCAAATCGAGAGAGCTCTTTCTTTTCGAGTTTGGACTTCAAGGTTCGATGTAATTGAAAGGGAGCTTTGAAGAAATTTTCTAAGTGTACATCAGGTGAGTGTGCTACACTCCAGTACCAGTGAACGTACTTCAATCACTCTTTTATCCAATTACGTAGTAAACTCCACTCAAGGAAGTCTTGGACCCTCTCGGTGGGAAACAACTCATCAGGTGTCACTTTCAAATCTTTTGAGCGCATCTCTTAACTCTTTTATTTAAAAAATAATTAACAAGATAGCCTTTAAAGGAAGCGAAAGCTCACTCGACCAAGCCATAATTCAAATGGATAATCACTTGAACCACGGGCTTTAGTATACATAGCGAAGATATGGTAAAAATGCCGAGATCGCTTGTGATCCAGCCTTGCCAGCACTCTATATCCTCCACCACCAATTCGAATTAATAAGGAAAATCTTTGAAAAGGATATTTTTCATTAATCGCCATTAATCCAAATGGATGGTGAAAAGACATAAGGCATCGAATAGATATAGGACTTAAATCTACATATCCTCGATTAACCCTAAAGCGCTTGATTAGGTCAATGGCAAATTCTTGGTATGATATGAGTTGGGGCTCTTTGGTCTAGATTTTTTCCTAGTCCTTGTTTCAAAAAAGGGAGTATAATAGCAGAAGGTTGTTAGACTGGCCTCTGAGTGGAATATTAATATTATCCTTCAACCATGTGTTGCAGACCAGTTACAGGTTGGTAAAACCTCACTCCTTACCGAAAAAAAAGCCTTCTTCGGGCTATGATCTAGCATTCTTAGCTGCTAAGCCAACTGTAGAAAGTCATGCCTCGGATTGCTTTATTTGGGCCGTTACCAGTAGTGTAGTCAATTCATATGCTTAAAACAAAAACATGGAATCACGAAATCCAAATCTTTCTCTCCTATCCCTTTACTAGACCACCTTGAAAATGAAAATCAAGCTAGAAAAAATTCCTCGAAAAAAAGATTTGTTTAAGCATCAATTCCGGTAAATCAAGCCTAGCCTAAGCCAAAGCCTGAAAATGTGGAATTACTTTTGCCAAGACCAAAAGCGGTATTCCCCCCTAAACTCAAGCTCAGCTCTCCGAAGGCCCTTCGGAGATTGACCTTTCTTTCGAATTCGTATCCGTTGGCTAAAGACTTAGAAGCTTGTCTGCCAGTAGAGGAATCGTGGGCTCCTTATCTGTAAGGTAGCAGCTGCTGGCTAGCTCTAATCCTGCTTCGCCTCGTTGTCATTTTCAAGGCCGGTTATTAATGGCGGCCGTATGGCATCTATCCATCCATGCTGAAGAGATCCGCACCGCAGGTTAATCTAAACTGACGATCGTCTTTTCATGACTAACCGGGGGATTCTGATGCAAAATAGATTCGTGTTCCGCTTCAATAGAAAAATTATTAGCTCCGCCCGCCACCTCATGTTCAGTCTAGCGCGGTAAGCCTTAGTGCCTTGTTTTCGAGACTTTCCTCGAAGAACCCCTTCCTTTGAAGGGCACACCCCGATACGTAGCGTAGCATCCAAGGCTGTTTTCCCGATCTTGCTGGGGAAAAACCAATCGCAGCTAGAGCTGCAATTGAAAACATGTAGAGTTGCACCGGACTGAGAAGAGAAGGATTTTCTTCGTCCGTTTGTCCAAAGAGAATGAAATAGAAAAGTTTTGAAGTCAAAGCTACCCTTTCTGTGGTTGTTACCGAGGGGTTTTCCACATTATACAGGGCTTTTAATCTTAAGGCGAGGGAAATGACTCTGGGCCCCGAGGTAAGATATAGAGTGTGATGCGACTGCCTTCTCTCTTTTGGCAGTCGATGAATGGATAGTCACTGAAGGAAGGTCACACCCCCCACTTTCTTGTTTTTTGGGTCATCTTTAGTCTCGCATATATTTCATATATAGAAGATGGTCTTCGATCATGACATTGAATAAAAATATTCTAATAAAGATAGAATCTACTGAAGTTCTATCACGACAGCCTACTTCCTAGGTTATTGGGCCGTCTCTATCTATTCTAGTCTCTTAAAAAGCCGTTTTTTTGAAAAAGAAAGATTTGCTTAACACATGAAGTTTGGAAAGGTCTCTTAGTCTATTTGTCGTAATGCAATCCCTGATGAGACCAAATACATGTGATTGGAAGCAATCGTTTACTTAACTCGGCCCAAGCAATGTCCCAAGCTTTTTGTTCTTAAAGAAAGACCTATATCTACAGTTTTGGGCTTGCCTCCGGCCTCCTGGTGAGCATTACTTATTTGTATTCCGACCGAAGAAAGAAAGTTTTTTTATCTCATAAAGCAAGGACCTCTTTCACATAAGAAAGTAGAGGAGGCGGGCTTGGGTACGAGAACATAATTGGAAGAAATAAGG